CCTTTGTCCCTCTTTTTTCTTTTTATTCTGTAATATTATTCCTTGAGTACTGTATTGGGGCGAGACCCAATATCTTTGGCCTTTGGCCGCCCCATCCTTGGTTTGGGGAGAGAAAAGGTAGGGCTTACGACCTTACCTACCTATAAAATTCCATAGAATGAGGAAATAGAGTCTTAGTAGTGAACAATCCAAGGATTTACAATCCAGTTTTACGGATTGGATACTAGGGAGTATGAAATTTTCCAAGGATTTCATTTCTTTTTGATAGATTTAGCTTCGGGGGACACCGAAGCAACGGGACCCACCCGTCTCTCGATACGAAGATGCGTTTTTGGCGCCACTTCGTTTGGAGAGGCAAGCATGGAGATTGACCAAATAGAACTTCCCCGCCGGGCCGGGTTTTTTCTATTGGTGGAAAAGAAGGGGTCGGGAGACTTCTTCCAGAAATGCAAGACGACTTCTGCTACGGACGCCTCGCGGGGATTCGAACCTCCGTACTATGCATTACCCCATTTCGTGTCTGGTGTGCCTACCCTTGTTTCGAAGCAAGGGAACGTGATGGAGTTATGTGAACCGATTCAATTGTACGAATATCTCTCCAGTCCTGTCAACCACTAAACCGAATTTTCATTCCTTTTTGCCGGATTTCCTAACTGGGAGACTCCACTGAGATTGAAACGAAATCCACAAACCTTTTCGATTATTCATTGATTCTTCGGGTAGTGGTAAGGTTACAGTTCATACTGACTATGGCCAAGGGTTCGAATCCCTCCTCGCCCGCACTCAATCATCTCTAAAGCGGTGTTCGATTCCCTCCTCGTACAGAGACCTTTTTTTTCACGGCCTGAGAAGCCCCCGCTTGTCTCACAGGCAAGTTTTTTCACCAATATCGAAAAAATAATAACATACGAATAGAGAAAAAAAAAGGGGGGGGGGGGCATTCTCTTTTCGCCTAAATACTCGGTTGGATGTAACGGCGTGGGTTGTTACTGCGCAACTCCAGCTGTGCACTGCGCGGAAATACTTATATCTCCTCCGGAATAGACAAGGGATCATTTTCCTAGCAAGTGATTTTGGGTGCGAGAAAACAAGTACAAGCTAGATAGGAGAATGCCAGGATCAATTACCGAAGAAGATATAACTATTTCGGAAGTTGCATAGACGGACTAGTTGGGATAGCGGAACCAGCTTTTAATACAAATTATTTGAAGAGAAAAAAGAAAAAAATAAGTTTCGTACCACAATTCGAAGTGGGTCTAAAAGAAGGTATTCCGTGTGATTTCGATAATGGGATCTATGAAGATACCCGATAGGGTTGATGCTAGTGCACGAATGATCATAGCTATTTCAAGAGAATTTTTCGAAATCGAAATTGATGGAGAAACTAATGAATCTTGTCTAGAAGTTATGGGTGTGTCGCTCCTTCCACTCTTCCCGATGAACATTGATTTAATTATTTTTAGATAGTAATAGATAGAAATGACACTTGTGACGAGCGCCACCGGAACTGATGGGTACGAACCAGCTTTCCATCCATGCCAAAAGAGATAGAGTTTACCAAAAAAACCGGATGGTGGAGGCATACCCCCTAGGGATGGTGAACGTAAAACTGGAGAGAATGTTAGAACAGGATCCTTCATGTATAATCCCGCGTAATCCCTGATATTATCAGTTCCGGTTCGTAAACCAAATGGGGTGATACGAGCAAAAGTTCCCAAATTCATGAATATATAGAGAAACGTATAAGTTATCATACTTGCATAACCGTTCCCCGAATCTGCAGCAAGTACCCCAATCATGATATATCCAATTTGGCTTATAGGAGAATAAGCTAGCATACGTTTTATGCTTCTTTGAGTAACGGCAATTAGATTTCCTAATATCATGCTAAAAGTAGCTAATAATCCCACAGCGGCATGCCACTCATTAGATAAGTATGGGAAAATTAGACCGAAGAGTCTTGTAAATGAAGCTGGAGCTGCTACTTTAGAGGTAACGGAAAGAAAAGCAACGACTGGTGTAGGAGAGTCAGAGTCGAAAAGAAGATTTTCGATCTTTCCGCTCATTCAGAACCGTGCGTGAAATTCTCACCTCACACGGCTCCTGGTTCAGGAGAGAGTCATAACTGGTATTGCTCCCAGAACCTTCCTCGTGTATGTCTCAAATCCATTTTTTCTTAAATAATCCAGAATCAATCGATGCGAAGAATAGTTGTTAACTTCTCGAGGAATCCCTCATCATTTGTTTCTATCTCCCGCCAGGGAGTTTCGTCTCAAATTCCTTCTTGCTTGTTTGTTCTTCTTCCTTTTTCAACGGAATCCTTTCAACTCAACAATTTGTGATAGGCACATGCGACAGGCGGAAGAGACAAATTGCGACTTTCTTCGTTCCCGCTTATATATATATAATATTCTTGAGTATATCCAGCATCCATGGCTGAACGGTCAAAGCACCCAACTCATAATTGGCGAATTCACAGGTTCAACTCCTGTTGGATGCAATAATATACTAAATAGTTACAAAAAAAAGTACTAAAAAGACAAAATAAAATGAAAACCTTAAAAACAAAAAGGAAACTAGTAAACTATACAGGAATGGTAAGGAGAAAGAAAAAAGAAATATATATGTATATATGGATATGTTATATCTACTTTTTTTTTTATTTTTTCTATTCCCCGAAAAAAGGGAAGCGAAGTGAGAGGGACACTACGGATAAGTCGAAAAATCAGGTTGTTACTGAAAAATCTATTCGTCTCTTACAGCAGAATCAATATACTTTTCAAGTCGATTCAAAATTAACTAAAACTGAGATGAAAAATTGGATTGAGCAATTTTTTGACGTCAAGGTGGAAGGTACAAACAGTAGTCGAATAGCAAATAAGAGTGGAAGAAAAGTAAGTAAGTTAAACCTTAATTCCACAAGCAGAAAGAAAATGATTGTCAGACTCAAAAGGAATTCTTTTATTCCGCTATTTCTGAGTCAGGCTTAGAAATTTATTTCGTTCCCCACTTCTCTGTGAGAAAAGTAAATTCTATTTAACGAGGAAAAAAAGGTATGGCTATATAATCATATGAAACGTATACCCCGAATGCTCGAAAACGAAGCATCCTATGTCTCGTGGAAGCAACAAAACATAAACCCTGGAAAAGATTGACTCACGGAAAAATATCTAAAAATGGACGCAACAATGCAGGAATAATAACCAGTAGACACAGGGGGGGCGCTCACAAGCGTCTATATCGCGAAATTGATTTCCGGAGAAACAAGTTAAATGTTGCTGGAAGAATAGGCAGTATCGAGTACGACCCAAACCGCAATGCATTCATTTGTTTAGTAAATTACGTAGATGGTGAAAAGAGATATATATTGCATGCACGGGGAATGGAAATTGGAAACGTTGTTATATCCGGCCCCGACGCATCCATTTCAGTAGGAAACGCCTTACCTCTGAGCGCGGGTTGAATAGATGATTTGCGTGATCGGAGACTAATCGATTGGGTTGTAGGATAGACCCGCAAACCCGGTACTACTTCAAAGTTACCAGAAACTTGGGAGTAAACTTTTTTGGGTAACCAACTGAGGACAACAGCGTGTGCAATAATTTAATGATGGTCAAAAACGCATCAATTTGCAGGGTAAGATAATATGGAAACAGATAAATAGTTTTGAAATTGGGACAATAAGCGAGGCGGGGAGCATTTTCTACTTGGGAGTGGAAAATAGAAAAACCGATTCGGGTTGACGGTCAGAGGCAATACCGAAACTACAAACGAGGTTACATACGAGAAAAATACAAGAAGACGTAATTATATAAAGTAAATGCTAGGGAAAGGAGTTTCCTAAGTTATCCCGAACATTGAATAGTGTTGGCGCAAATCATCAAAGTCATCACTTCTGCTGCCAAATTCCTGATAAAGACTGGAAAAGCCAGGTGCAGGCAAACAAAAGAAAAGCCGAGGATGCGGTAAAAGGGGCTGGAATTTAATTGATTTTTAACAAGTGTTGATAAAATTGAGTGGGCATATGTCCCTATCGACGCCATAATATTTCACCTTTATTTTTCCGCATCCAGAAAGCTGTATGCCCCGAAAGGGGCTTGTACAGTTTGGGAAGGGGTCTTCCCGAGTCGCCTTCTATCAATGAAGAAACGCTAGGAATGGGGGGTCTACTTCAACCAAAATGCCTTTAGGGACTATTATACATAATATAGAGCTAAAATCTGGGAAAGGTGGATAATTAGTCAGAGCAGCTGGTGCAGTAGCCAAAGTAGTTGCAAAAGAAGGTCGACTAGCTACACTAAGATTACCTTCCGGCGAAATTCGTTTAGTACCTCAAAATTGTTTAGCTAGTGTAGGCCGGGTTGGAAACATAGATATCAATAACAAGGGTTTGAAGAAAGCGGGATCCAAGCGGTGGTTGGGAGAGAGACCCAAGGTGAGAGGCTCAGCCATGAATCCCGTGGATCATCCACACGGAGGGGGAGAGGGCAGAACATCGATCGGCAGAAAAAAGCCATCAACCCCTTGGGGACACGCCGCACTTGGAAAAAGGAGTCGCGGGAAAAGATATAGTAATCCCCTCATACTTCGTCGACGCAGAGGTTGTTGATAAATGGAAGTATTAGGAAAGGAGTAATTGTCCACGGCACGTTCATCGAGAAAAGGACCTTTTGTTGCCAATCACTTATTACGAGAAATTCAAAACCTTAATATACGAAAACAAAGAAAATTAGTTATGACTTGGTCTCGTGCTTCTGCAATAGTCCCCATTATGATCGGTCACACGATTGCCATCCATAATGGGCGGGAGCATTTACCTATTTACGTAACCGATCGTATGGTCGGTCATAAACTGGGGGAATTTGTACCCACCCGAAATTTTCGGGGACACGCCAAAAACGATAAAGGATCTCGTCGATAATTAGGAAATTATATGTCATGAAAAACATAAATAATTTGGGGACGCAACCTCTAGAAAAAAATGTCCGTGTATCAGTTACCAAAATGCGGCGTATTATTGATCGGATACGAAATTGTTCGTACGAAGAAGCACTTGTATTACCCGAATTCATGCCCTATAGAGCATGTTACCTCGTATCAAAGCTGGTTCTTTCCGCGGCTGCAGATGCAAGTACCAATCTTGGATTAAATAAATCCGATTTGTTCATCAGTAAAGCTTGGGTTGATAACTCCACCTATCTACGGAGGTTTCGTCCGCGAGCTCAAGGGCGTGGTTACCCAATCAAGAGGCCCACATGTAAAGTAACTATTCAACCGAACTCGAAGTCTGTTGAAATGTGAAGAAAAAAGAACGCATATGAAGTGATGACTAATTGAAATAGACTAAGGAACGAAAAGAAGTTACAGAAAAAAATTTAATAGTGAGTTGGGGAAATATAGGTATGGGACGAAAGATTCATCCACTTGGTTTTCGACTCGGTGTAAATTAGAAACATTATTCTTACTGGTTCGCGCAGAAAAAGGATTATCCAAAATTTCTCGAGGGGGATAGAAAGATACGCAATTTTGTCGAAAATTATATTCAGAAACATGTGAAAAATGTTTCTAACTATGGCGGAGTTGGGCATATTGAAATCCAGCGAAAAACAGATCTTATTCAGATTGACATACATACCGGATTTCCTGATTTACTAATTGAGGAACAGAATTTGGGGATTAGTCAAATGAAAAGTGATCTGGGAAACATTTTAGGACTCGGAAATCGAAATCTCCGAGTGAACTTAACTAGTGTTACCCAACCATATGGAGAGCCAAAAATTTTAGCGGAACATGTTGCCTTGCAACTAAAAAGTAGAGTTCCTTTTCGACGAACTATGAAAAAAACAATTGAACTGGTTGGAAGAACCAACGGTAAAGGCATTAAGATACAAATAGCCGGACGTCTAAATGGGAGTGAAATGGCTCGCGTTGAATGGGCTAGAGAAGGCAGAGTTCCCCTCCAAACAGTTAAAGCCGACATAAGTTATTGTTACCACCCGGCTCAGACAATTCACGGGGTTTTGGGTATAAAGATCTGGATATTTCGAGATACTCCGTGATTCCTATGCAATCTAAAAAAAATACTATTCGATAAATCTGAATGCAAATTGGGATAGCTTCATCTTATTTCAACTTCAATCTCTTTTATTCTAAGTTTTGAAAAATCTCTGCTATGCTTAGTGGGCGACTCGTTAAAAAACATCTTTTTGTCCGTAAGAGGAAATACCTAATTGGGGGTTAAATCCTACCTTTCTTTGCCAATAAGTATTCAACTACGCGAATCCTAAATGCACATCGAAATTAGGAATTATTTCGCTGCAAAGAAACTTTTCATCCATGGAAACCTTTTCTTTAGGAAAGCTGAAAACTATTTCACGGTAACTTCAAGGGAATCTAAATGTTTAAAGTCATTTCTTTCCCCACAACTAGTCGTATGGTTAACCGCCTAACTCTCAAAAAGTGACGTGATGCAGCATAATTACAGTTGGGAAAGAGCTTCAAGTCAATTACTACTGAGAACATTGACTCGATAAAACTGGGAGAGAATGTGATACTATAGCTCCGTTGCCGAGAGGGAGGACCTAAACGTCTGCTCAAAAAGATTAAAACAACGAGGAAACTTCCAAATCTCATTTAGTCCATAAATAGCAAGATCTGGCAAGTGGGATGGCGGGGGAAGCTCACGAGTGAAGGCTGGAAAAAAAGAACTTGGACAATGACGCCCATTCCCGCCCGTAGATTTGGTGCTGAATAAATAGTACCGAAATCGCTTTTTGTAAACGAGAATAAATAAAGAAAAAATGAATAAAGCGACACAAAAGCTAGCAGTTAATTGATTTGCCAGAAATTAGAAGGAGTAGTTAAATTACGAGGAGCCGGTTGGAAGGAGACTGCCACATCCGGTTTTGTAGCAGAGATGAAGAAATTTTGTCAGCATCGATTGCAACCCCAGACGAACTAAATACCGTAAGCAACATAGGGGAAGATTGAAGGGAATATCCAGTCGCGGCAACGTAGTTTCATTTGGAAAATTTGCACTTCAAGCGCTTGAACCTGCTTGGATTACAGCTAGACAGATAGAGGCGGGGAGGAGAGCAATAACGCGACACGCCCGTCGGGGTGGGAAACTATGGATACGCGTTTTCCCCGATAAACCAATCACCATGAGACCAGCCGAAACACGTATGGGCTCAGGCAAAGGATCTCCAGAATACTGGGTATCGGTAATCAAACCCGGTCGAATAATTTATGAATTAGGTGGAGTATCGGAAGATGTGGCTGAGGCTGCTATGTTGATGGCCGCACACAAGATGCCTATACCTACCCGACTCGTGATTTCAAAAAAATTGTGATTTTTTTCAAAGGGGAGATTGGTAATATTCCCGATAAATACAAAAGGCAATACCTGCAATCCTTCTTCAATGCTATTTAGAAGACGCAAAAGTATGGTATCAGTAATCATTAATGTCTTCCTCTCCATCAATTAATGAAATTAATTTTCTACAAAGAAGTCGGCAAACTAGTTAAGTAACTTAACGATTGTGTCGATTATGTCGACAGCGGTATTTGAGACCTAATTTATGCAGCAGACCATTAATTACTGCCTCGATATCACCGAAATTGTAGTATTGGTAATTTAATTCTTCCGCTGCAGCATTATTAACTTAATTATTTTCCCCCCTCCCTACCCGCCTGTGTGGTGTGGGTCAAACATATTTTCTTTGTATGTATATAGTTATATATATATATATAGATATATACATATTTAAATGAATACATATATAACTAAATTTATTACTTCCCTTCACTAGCGATACCAAATGATTCAAATTCAAAGTTATTTAGATGTAGCAGACAATAGCGGAGCCCGCAAGTTGATGTGTATTCGGGTGCTAGGAACCGGTAACCGCAGATACGCAGGTGTAGGCGACATTATCGTTGCCGTAGTCAAAGAAGCTGTCCCCAACATGTCATTGAAAAGATCGGAAGTAGTTAGGGCAGTGGCAGCGTGCACTCGAAAAGGAATGAAACGACGCAATGGAATGGTCCTTGGGTTCGACGACAACGCAGCCGTCGTCGTCAATCAGGAAGGGAATCCCAGAGGGACTCGAATTTTCGGTCCAGTAGCCAGGGAATTAAGGGAATATAATTTTCCCAGAGTAGTCTCGTTAGCCCCTGAAGTGTTGCAACAACTACTCAATGAAATAAATACGGATCGTCGGCTTCCGATTTTTCGAACCCGGATAAACGTGAATTATCAAAAAACTGCGGGTTTGAAAAGTTGTCAAATACAAATAGAGACTATCTCAAATAACTAAAGTTAAGTAGATAAGACAGAACTTTTTTTCCACCTCGAGCCCCGATTTCGTTCAAAAAAGAAAAGATAGACGTTAGGAACTACTTCGGCACCAACAACTGCAATAACTACCGATTGATATTTCATGAATAACGACGCTATTTCCACCACAGTTACTTCGATAAGAAATGCGAATACAAAAAGGAAAGCTATGACTAGAATACCTGCTACTCAAATGACTAGAGGTATCGTACGAATCCTACTGGAAGAAGGTTTTATAAAAAGCGTTGCGGAACACGGAGAGAGCGGAAAAAATTTTTTGGATGTTAGGCTAAAGTATTTTGGGAGGGGAAAGGAACCTTACATCGCAGTTATCAAGTGCATTAGCAAACCTGGTCTAAGAATATATTACGATCGTAAAAGAATACCAAAAATATTGGGGGGTATGGGAATCGCAATTTTATCGACATCGCGTGGACTTATTACAGATCGGGAAGCTCGACAAAATAAAACTGGGGGGGAAATTCTGCGCCATATTTGGTAATTGGGCAGTTTAAAAAGAAGTTAGTTCTACGTCTTAAACAAGATTATAGAAATTTTGATAGAAATATGTAAGTGATTTAGGAGGTTTATTTATTCCAAATGATGAAGAAACAGAATCTCATTGACATGGAAGGTACAGTTACGGAATCTCTTCCCAATGCCACGTTTTGAGCGTGTTTGGATAATGGATGCCAAGTCTTGACTCACATATCGGGAAGGATCTGACGCAGTTATATAAGAATATTACCAGGAGATAGGGTAAGAGCCGAACTAAGTCCCTATGATCTTACTAAGGGCCGCATTATCTATCGCCTCAGAAACAGGCATACAGGCACTAATTAATAGATTTCAGTATCGTTGTAGATTTTTGGCAGTTACTCACTTGTCCAACTTCTTTTTTTAATTTGACTGAAAGAGGAAGGGGACATGTATCAAACCCATAAATAGATTTACCCAATTAATTCGAGGTGATAGATACGAAAATTCGCGCTTCCATTAAGAAAATATGTGAGAAATGTCGATTGATTCGTAGACGTAGACGAATCATGGTAATTTGTTGCAATTTAAAGCATAAACAGAGACAGGGATAAAAAGAAAGTTGGGTATTAAAAAAAGTATTAATTAACCATAGCTTTTTAATATGAATAATCAATCAATTATGTCAAATAAATCAAAAAAAATTCGTTCACGTAAGGGGAGACGCGGAGTTCAGAAGGGAGTCATTCATATCCAGGCAAGTTTTAATAACACTATCATTACCGTTACGGACGTTCGAGGTTAAGTAATTCTTTGGTGTTCCGCCGGTGCCTGTGGATTCAAAGGAACACGTAAAAGCACACCATTCGCTGCACAAGCTGCAGCGGAAAATGCAATTCGGGCGTCGATGGATCGGGGTATGAAACAAGCAGAAGTTATGATGAGCGGACCCGGACCGGGAAGAGACACGGCTTTACGGGCTATTCGCAGAAGCGGTGTAATCCTCAGTTTTGTACGTGACGTCACTCCTATGCCGTATAATGGTTGTAGACCCCCCAGAAAAAGACGCGTTTAACCAGTAATTAGTCACATTAAAAAGGAGGAAGGGATTTCCGTATGCTCGAGAACGAAACATCGATCTCTACCCAGAGAATTCAATGGAAATGCCTAGAATCGAAAACGGAAGGTAAACGGCTTCATTATGGTCGTTTCGTCGTATCTCCCTTCAAAAGAGGCCAAGCCAGTACTATCGGAATTGCCATGCGTAGAGCCTCGCCGCAAGAGGTTGGAGGAACAAGCATAACGCGTGCAAAATTTCACGGAGTCGTGCACGAGTATTCCACAATAACGGGTATTTAAGAGACAATACATGATGCTTTAGTTAATCTAAAAGAAATTGTGCTTAAGAGCGATTCCAATGATATTTGGGAGGCATTTTCATCTGTAATGGGCCCTAAAGAAGTAACTGCGGGTGATACATCACTGCCACCTCGCGTAAAAGCAATTGACAATTCGCAATATATAGCTACTATTACCCTACCAATCTCTTCAAATATTGAATTAACAATTGAAAGAGACTGTGGATATCGTATAGAACATTCAAATGAATGCAGAGATGGACAATTTTCCATCGATGCTGTATTTATGCCTGTTCGAAACGTAAATTATAGTATCCATCTCTTTGGAAACGGTAGAGCGACGCAAGAAATATCATTCATCGAGATATGGACTAATGGTAGTCCGACACCACATGAAGCACTTAGCGAAGCTTCTAAAAAACTCATAGACTTGTCAACCCCTTTTTCGGGCGTAAGGTGCAGAAATGTATCTATCCTTGAAGATGATGAAGATTCCTCCAATTTAACAAGATCACCATTTTTGCAACTGCAATTTGGTAACGCTTCCAAACTAGAAGGAAAGCTTTTTGAAAATATGTTTATTGACCAACTGGAATTACCTGCCAGAGCTTTTAATTGTCTAAAAAGGGCCGAAATACACACAATTGCTGATTCGCTTAATTACAGCCGAGAAGATTTGTCAAAAATAAGAAATTTCGGACAAAAATCTGTGGATCAGGTGTCCAAAGCTCTGTGGGAACGTTTCGCCAAAGAATTACCCAGCAAGAAAGTAGGTCTCAATCAATAGAAGCGTAGAAACCAAATCATATCTTTTTTCTCAAACGAAATTGTCTTTCACGTGTCAAAAAGGAAGTGTAAAAAATACCGGAAGTGGCTAAATGATAACTAATTACGATATAAATAGAAATAAAACGACTACTTTGGAAAAAGATGAAAATTAGGGTCGATTTACGCTACTTCGACGTAAACAAACAAAAATTGATTACCCTAGAAATAAAAAAAAAAAATTGATATTTTCCACTCGAAAACAAATGAGTCTAGGGAAATATTGCTTCGTAGCAATTATTCCCTAGACTGGATCCAAAAAATATTTTTTAAATTTGTAATAAATGAGAAAAAGATACTGAAATAGACCCAAAGTTAGGGATCCCTCGATGGGTAAAGTTGCTCCAATACCTAACCGGATGGCGGCCGCGGTGCCAATTACGAAGACTGTTGTGGCTATTGGGCGACGAAAGGGATTTTGAAATTTATTGACATTTTCAAGGAAAGGGACGGTCAACGAACCTGCAGGTACCGACGCCATTAGGAGAACACCTAGTAATTTATTTGGTACCGTACGAAGTATTTGAAAGACGGGGAAGAAATACCACTCAGGTAATATTTCCAAAGGAGTTGCAAACGGATTTGCTGGTTCACCAATCATTGATGGTTCCAAAACGGCCAGCCCCACGGTACATGCAATGGTTCCCAAAATTACTACAGGAAATATATATGAAAGATCGTTGGGCCAAGCAGGTTCTCCGTAGTAATTATGTCCCATACCTTTAGCCGATTTCGCCCGCGAAACAGGATCGTTCAAGTCAGGTTTTTTTGTTGTTGGGATGGACTCCTCACTCCCCCGTAAGAATCGAACGTGGGAATTTCTTCCCATACGGCTCGAGCATATACCTCACTGCCCCATCGAAAACGAGGAAAAACAAGACAGAACGCGCAAAAAGGAGTTATTCTGCGGCGTGGCTTCTCATCCGAATCAGCTCAATAAATTCACTTTAGAATAAAGCTTCGCGGATTATCTTGTATCCTATACATCACGTATTGTATCATTCCCGATTTAACTTACAAAAGATACTCGATAACTACGATCCATATAGGATTTCAACTCGTTATAACTTTGGCTATCCATTTCTTTAGATCGTTTTTTTCACCCCGGCGGCTATTGCTGCAAAAAATTGGCAACCGATACAGAAGAAATGTATGTATCGTCTCAAAAGCCGTATATAAATAAATTCCACTTAGTCTCGAATATGTGGAAAGATTTGGGATTTAATGAGGCCTTTTAAGATTCTTGGTTCGATCATGGGAAAAGTTCTCCAAACAACTTTCTGATTTCTAGAAAGATGTTTTTACATCCAGGTTTCGATTCTTAACCCCGAAGAAAAGTTGGAGGGAAGACGCAGCAGCAGTATCCAACTTGATATCTGCATAGCCTAAATATTTTACAACGAGTCACACACTCCCATAATCCAAAAATTCCTTCTCAATGTCTCGGCCGTGTTATCCCGGTAGTTCGAGACGATAATTTAATCCGCTGAGTGACTTTTCATCTGTAAGTATTTGCGGCAACAGAACAACAATTTGTTTAGGGAGCAAAAGCAAGGGTCCCTATTAATAAATAGATGTGGCTTATTTGTTTCGCACTGATTTCTGGATAAATTGTAAAGGACCCGAAATGCCTTGTTTACGAATCATTAAAAAATGCATCGACGTAGAAACGGCAGTAAGAAGCGGCAACACGAAAGTATGTAAACTGTAGAAACGAGTTAATGTGGATTGTCCGACACTCACACTTCCTCGTAATAATTCTACCAACGAAGATCCTATCAAGGGAATGGCTTCGGGTACACCTGTTACAATTTTGACGGCCCAGTAGCCAATTTGATCCCAGGGTAACGAATATCCAGTTACGCCGAAAGATACGGTTAATACGGCTAAAATCACTCCAGTAACCCGAGTCAATTCGCGAGGTTTCTTAAATCCCCCTGTTAGATAAACACGAAATACATGCGGAATCATCATTAATACCATCATACTTGCTGACCAACGGTGAACAGAACGAATAAGCCGGCCAAAATTTACCTCAGTCATTGTATATTGAACCGAAGAAAAAGCTTCTGTAACAGTCGGACGGTGATAAAAGGTCATAGCAAAACCGGTAGCTACCTGAACCAAGAAGCGGGTCAACGTGATTCCCCCCAAGCAATAAAATATGTTCACATGTGGAGGAACGTATTTGCTAGTTATATCATCCGCAATTGCCTGAATTTCAAGGCGCTCTTCAAACCAATCATATACCTTAGCAAGATAGGTCAGCCTCCTTGACTCCCTCTTCCTAAACTGCACATGAAGATTTTCCTTCACACAGCTTGAACGAAAATGTTTTCTGAGCACCGCCCATTCCATTGAGAAAAGCGTTAAACCCCCACCGGCCTTTTCTCATCGGTGGGAACGATTACTCAGCTCCGAAAACCTCGGAAATAAATTCCGCCTCAATCTCATGTTAGCCTGTATTCCTTCATTTGAGGATCAGTACTACTAGCGTCTTGGGAAATCTTTTCACTTTATCGACGTATCTATCCCTAAAAATTAAAAATAAAAAGTGGAATAATAAGTGAATGGAGGTTACTTCGTTTTAATCTGATTGGTTAAATACTTACAAAACCTTAGATTTTTACTACATCTCGATGAAATACCTCATTGGTATCCAAAAAGACCTGATGGGCACCAAATCCTTTATCACCACTTCGGAATTACACAAATCAGTAGATCCCGCGCATATTTTCCTCTCCTCCAGCTTCATAATCTGGGAAGGAACCGATTAAGAAGCATTTTATGAATAATTTTTCGATTGAGCACCGAAATAGTATCAGGTAACAACTTCATCACGAAATTTAAGCGGTAAATTAGTGCAAATTAATCATAGTTTGAAACTTTTCAATAGATACATATTTCTTGCGTTTCGAGTAGTAATGATTCAATGGCTACCCGGCCAGACATCAACGGTAAAAGAACTATTGTTCGAATAAATGAAATAGAGACCTTTTTATTCATTGGATCGGATTAATTGCCACGAATCACACACCCATATTGCCAAAATATTTTTAAAATAAAAAAGAAGAAGTTTACACGATTCAACTACCTCTTCAATTGGATTTTCGGTGTCTTTTTCCAAGTCCCCAGCTATTGCTGGGGCATTGGCGAGGCTCGGGTCCTTTCTACCAGCTAATTGAAATACCGTCCAATAAGACGGATGAGTTATAAATTTCTAAAATAGTAACTAGAAATATGGCGAATAGAGCCATGAAAAAACCCATCAACGGAGTGGTTCCCCAACCGGGAGCAACTTTTCCATATTCTGAGTTCAGCGGTTTCAAAACCATTCCTAAAAAACTGATTCTGGGTTTACCTCTAGGAGTTTCATCAATAACTTTCGTAGCCATAGAGCCTGCTCAATTGGTTGAAATTTGCTGACTTTGTATACTACTATACTAGGTGATAATTAAAATCTATTGGGTCACATGGCAACGGAAACCGCAACTTTGGTCGCTATTTTTCCATCCCGTTCACTTGTTAGCTTCACCGGTTACGCCTTATATACCGCTTTCGGTCAACCATCCGAAGGACTAAGAGATCCTTTCGAAGAACATGAAGATTAGTCAAACCGGGAGACCTTCCTTCCAAAAATTGAAAAGGAAGGTCTTTAAGTCATTTCATCTTATTTGTATTGATGATTTTGTCGATGCGATATAGATGTCTATTTCATTTGTTGGCGTGGAAGGATATTAATTATTCTATTTACCTCTGTTAGGCACTTTGGGAGGTTCTCGGAAGAAAATGGCAAAAAATATTATACCTAAAGTGGCTACCAGCAGAAATGTGTAAACCAGTGCTTCCATGAATTAGGTGGTAAATTGGTGTTTTTAAAAATATCTATCATACTAATTGGAGGGGTATTACTTTAGTAGAATTTCCCTTCTTCAGCTTAACTTCAAAGTGGTTAAAAGTATTCAATTAAAAAGATTCATTAAATTTTGACAAAACCTAATTTTCGATCCAGTTTTTTTGATCCAGGCAGTATAACTAGCTGGACTGTGAAAAGAACCACACTTCGCGACTTCGACGGGATCTGTAAAATAAAATCCTCTAAACAGCTTGTCTTCTGGTACTTGGGTCTCCCAACTTCTGGAATGTCCCGAATTCAACTTGGGCATCCAAGTCAGGATCGATGCCAGCAAAGACATCTCTAAATAAAGTTCTTGCGCCATGCCAGATGTGACCGAAGAAAAAAATTAGAGCAAATGTGGCGTGGCCAAAAGTGAACCAACCCCGCGGGCTACTTCTAAATACACCGTCCGATTTTAAAGTGGCGCGATCAAATTCGAAGATCTCCCCTAGTTGAGCACGCCTAGCATATTTCTTCACCGTGGCAGGATCACTGAAGCTGGCACCATCTAATTCGCCGCCGAAGAATTCTACGGTTACACCTACTTGCTCAACACTATATTTTGATTCCGCTCGTCTGAATGGTACATCAGCTCTTACGACACCTTCTCCATCTACCAAGACGACCGGAAATGTTTCAAAGAAGGTCGGCATACGGCGTACAAATAGCTCATGCCCTTCCCTATCCTTAAAAACAGCATGGCCTAACCAACCGACAGCTATACCGTCTCCGTTGTCCATTGCACCGGCTCTAAACAACCCACCCTTTGCGGGATTGTTGCCAATGTAGTCGTAGAAAGCCAATTTTTCCGGAATCTTGGACCAAACTTGAGATAAACTCAGATTTTCAGCTTCGCCCGACCGTATTCGTCTTTCTATTTCTTGTTGGAAATACCCCTGATCCCATTGATAGCGCGTGGGACCAAACAATTCAATCGGAGTGGCGGCAGAGCCGTACCACATGGTTCCGGAAACCACAAAAGCAGCGAAAAAAACGGCAGCAATACTGCTAGATAACACGGTTTCGACATTTCCCATGCGTAGAGCTTTGTATAACCTCTGGGGGGGACGAACACTGAGGTGGAACAATCCGGCTAGTATACCTAACACTCCTGCTGCTATGTGATGTGCAGCTACTCCTCCCGGAATAAATGGATCAAAGCCCTCGGCCCCCCAAGCCGGGTCTATAGGTTCCACTTTTCCGGTTAATCCGTATGGATCTGAGACCCAAATACCAGGACCAAATAAACCAGTTACATGAAACGCTCCAAACGCAAAACAAAGTACTCCCGAAAGAAATAGGTGAATTCCAAAAATTTTAGGTAAATCCAGGGATGGTTTTCCCGTACGATCATCGCGAAAAAGATCCAGGTCCCAATAAACCCAGTGCCATATAGCGGCTAAAAACAACAAACCCGATAGTATGATATGAGCTGCGGCTACGCCCTCGTAACTCCAGATACCTGCGTCCGTTGCAGTATCTCCCGTGATACTCCAACCCCCCCACGACTTCGTTACCCCGATGCGAGTCATGAAGGGAATGACGAACATACCCTGTCTCCACATCGGATCAAGAACGGGATCAGATGGGTCAAAAACAGCTAGTTCATATGAAGCCATCGAGCCCGCCCAGCCAGAGACCAAAGCAGTATGCATTAGATGCACAGAAATTAGTCGACCGGGGTCGTTTAATACGACGGTGTGAACGCGATACCAAGGCAAACCCGTGAAAAACCCCTTTCTTGATTATTGGAGATGAATGATCACTACGTAACTTTCTCGCAATGAAAGCTGACATCCTAAAAAAATGACATAAGGTTTGCTGTATGAAACATGTGAAAAAATAGTCTGGCTCGTGATTGGGACGCCATAAGCAGGAGGAAACAGGCAATTTTTGCAATATTCAATGAAATACGTTTTTTAGTTTTTATTCCCGTTTCATCTACTAGATTGTGCAAAACACGTAGCTGTATGGAAGAAGACAGCAACTTTTTCCCTGGAAAGGGGCGGAGACATGGATATTTTAGCATTTCCATTACCCATGTAACAATGTAGGGATTGGTCCCATTGAAATTTTCAAATATCTGAAAATATTTCCCAGAATCAGAGATTTATCGATCCATGCCGTCTTGGTCATACGTGTTATAATGTAACACAAGCTAATCTTATGGATTAAGCTCCTACTTACGCCCCCAATTCGGAGTTAACTGCAACACGTTTTCATAATTTTCACATGCCAATTGGTGTTCCAAAAGTGCCCTTTCGCCTACCTGGGGAAGAGGATGCGGTTCGGGTTGACGTATAGTGCGACTCGTTAGGTATGTCGAGTCTGGTGGAACCTGTCTTCGCCACTTTGTATCCGATCGATTTGTACCTACCTCGCTTGGAATTGACAACTCTACCAGTAATCAAATGCGTGAGGAAATTTTAATCTGCCGATGGAAGTGTTAGCTATCGGAATCCATGGCTAGGTGAGATGAACAGGTCGTCTAGGCCCCGGTCACTCGATCCCAGAGATCGATCGTAACAGAAATACGTGCGAAACTTTTATCAGAATAGAGATATGGCATATTTCGACAGATTGATTTTTTCGAACTTATGAAATGCAGGAAGAATGAGATAAAGGGAGAGAAAAACTACTTGTTCTATATGTGCGAGTGGTAGTCGGAATTACCCCCTTCGGGGTAGAAGATGAGCCTAAAGATTCTTCGCATCGAAAGGCCTCAATGTCAAACAGAAATGTACTGGTAAGGAGGGGGGAAAAAAGAATTTGGTACAGTCGGTGCACCAAGTGCCGGTTACAACGTAGTTCAAGATGTGCAAAAAAGGGCCATACAAACTTGAACGAAGAAAGAAACGCGGAATTGCCTAATTTGGGCAGAAGTGAAAACAAGGAAGAGAGAAAATCCATCCCTTCCCACTTCGTTATTCTATTTCAATCTACTCTCGTAGACGCCGCCAGAGCCGTATGTTTCCAACGATACCTACACGGTTTTAAAGGGGGGGGCGTGAATCGCACAAATCTACCCCGATCAACCGGCTTTATCGAGAAAGGCTTCTTTTTCTAGGTCAACAGGTCGATGACGAGATTGCCAATCAACTTATCGGTATCATGATGTATCTGAATGGGGAAGATCAGGCCAAAGATATGTATTTGTATGTAAATTCCCCCGGTGGAGCGGTATTAGCCGGAATATCTGTTTATGACGCGATGCAATTCGTTGTACCAGATGTACATACCATTTGTATGGGACTCGCTGCTTCGATGGGATCTTCCATTTTGGCTGGAGGAGAGATTACCAGACGTATAGCACTGCCCCACGCTTGGCGCCAATGATTTGTGTGGATTAAAGTTTTGCCTTCGCTAGATTTAGGTAACAGTAGCATGGCAATCAGTACTTGGCAATTTTATACATATATATCCAGAAGTGAAACGGCAAAGTATTAAGAGGGTAAACGGAATCAAGAGAATTTTTTAACTCGTGTTAAAGTCTACGTCGATTAAAATCAATATATCTTAGCGTCATAATTTATATAAAATATAGGATCTACAGAATGTATTAAAATCCCAACTCCTTTTCGGCAAAAAAAAATTAGGACTCGAAAGGGGTTGATTCCTTTGTCCATCGAGGGTATACATAGCAAACTTTGGGATTGCGGACACAAAAAGGTGACAGAACCATCATAGTACTCTAAAGGGAAGGATGGCAAAATCCCACAATACTATTTCCTGTATGTAGTAGGGCAGGGCCGATAACGAAGTGGAGGATTCTTGTGGCGCAAAGAAAGAATTGATGCCTAACTCAATTTGGGCAGGCTTTATGAGCATTAGACTGTCAAGTGTCTAAATTAGCCGTATGCAGAAATGTCTGCTTGTACGGTTAGACTTAATCGGAGTCACCTAATCAGGGTGATGATTCATCAACCCGCTAGTTCATATTACGACGGACAAGCTGGAGAATGTGTTATGGAAGCAGAAGAAGCATCGAAACTACGCGATTGTATAACCAAAGTATATGCCCAGAGAACTGGTAAACCTTTGTGGATAATTTCCGAAGACATGGAAAGAGATGTATTTTTGTCGGCTGAAGAAGCCCAGGATTACGGCGTCGCGGATCTCGTGGCATTAGAAAACGTCTCACGTTGAAGATCGACTAAGTGAAAATTATTTGAGATTTACAAGTAAACTTTTTTTCACAATTCAATTTTTTCTGTAGTTTAACGTTTGTTAGTCTAGGTAGTTATTGACCCGTCCACTTAAAAGAAAGCAGATTTACAAAATTATTTTCAATACCCCAAGGAATATCTTAAAGATCAATTATTGGGTGTAGAAATGCAGCAAATTTTTCCGACTGGTTGAGAATATTTCAAACCGTAGAAATCTTCTGTATCTTCAAGCGTGCCAACGAATCAGCAACTTATTAGAAAAGCGAGACAACTGTTGGAGAGTGGAACAAAATCCCCTGCTCTTCGGGGGTGTCCCCAACGGCGGGGGGTATGTACTAGGGTGTATGTGTGACTTGTTTGGATCGGGAACCTGAACTATTTGGAGATTTATGCCGCAGAATAATCTACCAAATGAAGTAGGAAGAAATTCATAATCCACCTGTTTCGATGGGAAATAGCAATTCGTGGTTGAAGTCGGTGCGAACCCGATCTTCTTAATTTGGGACGGTAGAAAGAAATCGATAATAATAAAATTGAGTTATTAAGCGAAGTCAGGCTGGTGGTATCAACTCCTACACCTCCCCTACCAATTCTACCTTGGCAGTACAACTACGGGTCAGCCGTTCCGCCAACCCCCGGCATAAAATACCGTTACTACACTACTGATTTTTTCTAAGAACTAGGAAATTCAATTCAAAAAGCCTTAACAGGCTGAGTCAAATATTGGGGATCGTGCGGACCACCAACAGTAGTTTTACTTATCCCACCTCGGGACAAGTTTAGACTCCGGTATATAGGGGGGATCCGACTGCCAAGAACAATTGACCACGGAAACGTTGGAATCTGTAACATTTTCGGTACAACGTCTGGCTTTTTTAGCAAGAAGGTTGAGATATCGGAATACTTACGGAAGGGAAAGCCGGAGTAGCAAAAGCCACCGGAATCTCTAATTCTCACATAAGATGGAAACGGATAGAAAAATAAAGTTGCTGTGACGAACACCCTTCTCCGGAGGGCGTGAGGCAAAAACTAGCTTTGGAAAGACTTGGTATGTAATGTTAGTACACTTGACAGAAGAAGTTTAAATATCTGTTTGGGGTTTGAAAAAATTCGATGAATTATTTCAATAGCTATGCTTTGACGGAACGGAGTCTGTCACGTATTTTCCTAAATTAACATTTTTAACTACGAGATAGTGAAGTGAAACTATTTGAAGAAATAAAGGAATTAAGGAATCAATAGATTTTCTATTTTAAAATTGGGATTTTTGTGAGGCTATACGTAAAATGACCAGAGTAAAACGAGGATCCGTGGCCCGGACATATCGCAAAAACATTCTCGATTCCGCATCTGGTTTTCGGGGGGCTCATTCGGGGTTATTTAGAACGGCGAAACAGCGAAGGGAAAAGGCTTTAGCTTATGCTCATGTAGATAGAAATAATCGCAAAAGGACCTTTCGCCGTCTGTGGATTGCTCGTATTAATGCAGCAGTGCGGAGAGATGGAATTACCCACAGTTCGGCGATTCACAATTTGTACGAAAATCGAGTTTCTTTGAATCGCAAGACACTTTCTCAAGTAGCTATCTTAGATGCTTACTGCTTTTCTATGCTCATACAACAAGTTAGCAACAAGAGAATTTGAACCGCGGCGGTAAATTTTAGCCTCTCCAATTCGTTTTCGACGGAGAGGCGGAGAAACCAAATCGAGTTGCAGATTTCTCACAGCGAAAAATAGAGAGGAGGGGGGAAACGGGCAAAAAAACAAACTACCTCGTAGATATCGGTTTGACCTAACGGAGAGACTACTTCAAAATGCACGCGTTCCGCGGGAAATTTTTATTTGTCAAATTGAAAAATCTCCTATAAATCCATTTTTAAAATTATCTAACTTTCATTATTTGAAAAGGGCAGCAAAGCCAAAATGCGGGCTCTTTTTACAGCAGTAGCTATCAAACGCTGCTGCTTCGAAGTTAATCTATTCATTCGTCTTGATAAGATTTTTCCCTGCTCACTGACGAATCGACGAAGTAGGCTCGTATTTTTGTAATCAACAGTTTCATCGGAACGAATGGACGGAGAACGTCTACGGGAAGAGTGTCTAGCTTTATTCATGATATTTTTTGTAACTATTGATACATACCAGTTTTGATATCGACTACTACTACTTCCAAACAAATCGCAAATATTTTTTACTTTTTAGACTCTTTGTGCAAAGTATGCTTGTGGCAATAAAAACAATACTTTTCCAATTCTAGCCGATTGGGCGTGTTGCGACGATTTTTACGTGTAGTGTATCGCGAAATACCTGTGGATTTACCACCAGTCTCCTTCCAAGTACAGCTTGTACATTCTAAAGCGATGGTTACTCTCACATCTTTACTTCTGGCCATGGAATCGAATGTATTCTAATTGGTTTCCTTCCTCTTCCAAAAAAAGGGGGGGTGGGGGGGTCGCATGTAGATCTATAACAATATGAACGGACTACTCACGAAGTTTTGACCGATGAAATCGGAAAATTTAGACACTTTCCTTTCATCAATGACTTGATTTATTATTACGTGTGTGACAAAACGTAACCCTCCCCCCTCCCTCTTCGTATGATTTTTCCGCAGCTCCTTAAGTCGAGGTTAAAAAAATGGAAATAATAAAGCATCCGGAAAAAATCGATTTGTTTCTATTAGTGAACCAGCCAGTAAGCCAAACCATATTGTAGCTACGACAGGGGCCGTGGAAAGATATACTTTCACATGTTGCATCAGAATTCTCCTTCTTTTCAAATTTTTATTTCCCCACCCATTTATCTTTTTATTTATTAGTTTTATTCTCCGGAATATAACACTTGATATACTCAAATCAATTTTTCCAATCTCGACGAAATGAGAATTGATTATTTTTGAGTACCCGACCCCAACGATACCAGGTGAAGAAGCAATAGGGAAGAGGAAGAGTAGGAGTCAAAATCACTAAAAAAAGGGAGGGGCAGCAATCTGCTAGGAAATAAACTCCTAATTTGGTGGTAGCCAGGATCTGTAAGAAAATATTATAATCAATTGATTAAAATAGCGGGGAACTGGTAGGACTAATCACTAGTCAAATTTAGTAGGGATGTAACGCAGCTCGGTAGCGTGTTTGTTTTGGGTACAAAATGTCGCAGGTTCAAATCCCGTCATCCCTATTTTTCATACATGCATTAAGGGTATGGTTGTTGTCCCACCCACTTTATTTTTGCTTTCTCTCCTCTTTTGGGGAGAGAGGTTTATATTTTTTTCCCTCAACAGACACGGTGGGGGGAAAGGTGCTGCAATTCTCACCTCGGAAATTGAAGTGATTTTGACTCCTTCCAAGAGAAGGCGCCTTTAGTTCAGTCCGGTAGAACGCGGGTCTCCAAAACCCGATGTCGTAGGTTCGAATCCTACAGGGCGTGTCTATTACCATTTACCTGAAGATTGCTTAACCGGTACGCACTGAATTTGAAATGGGAGTAGAACTAATTGTCGTCGCTAGAGAGGAGAGCGGTTTCCCACATCTGTTATTTGTTTCCCAAAAGAATTTTTTGGACGGATAAAAAACAAGGAGGTGGGGGAAGGATTTGGCAGATCTATTGAAATTCCTCCCCTATCTCTTCTTTTAAATCCTTATTATTATATTGAGTAGGCTGATTTTTAACTAAATTTTATCGAATATCCAATTGGTCGCCCCGTCGGTATTGCAGATATGCGGTTACAAATAATCCAGCGAGGGTTATCGGAATCGAGCCTAACACAATTCCGGATAGTGATGCTTCAACCATTTCAATTTGTAGATGTCTGATACAAATACTTACCAAAGTACATTTGTGCATCAACTAATAATTAATGGTTGGTAAGTGCGACGGATTAGTAAGCGCTGTTCGCGGAAGACCCTTTCTCGTGTTTACCCCCTCTTTTTTTAGGGTAATAAATAGTGAGTTACAGAATCTGAATCTTGTTCAATCCGACAAACATAGCTAGGGTAAAACTTAGGGCGAGCATCAGAAAAGCGAAGTAGCTTAATGAAGTAAACATATATCTGAATACCAAATTGTCTAGCAGATGGGTTAGTATATAACTTTCTTGAGTAGTTTATCACCCCAAGTCCCTGAATCAAAGTTGTTTACTCAAATCTCTGCTAAGCTAGACCCAATCAAGGTTTATTTTTTTAGATTTGAAATTTTCAATTTCATTGATTCGGGGAAATTGCGTCTTAGTTATTCAATTCTTTCCCTGGGGCCGATAGCTACGTAATAGCTTACTTTACGTTGTTAATCGACCGTCAGGAAAGCAGCCTTCCCCATTCATTTTTGGGACTATCCCTCTTCTTCAATTGCAACTTCTTAGGTCTAATGTGCGTAAACTCAATTGAAACCTATAATGGTCTTCCCAACAAATCGAGCAAAAATTGAGTTAGGGGGTGGAGCTAGAAAGATTGTCTTACAGGTTTACTGAATCGTTTCAAAGCCGGGCTCTCTTTTTCAATCAATTTAATTTACGGGTTGTGTCAGTGACGATTTGTTAATTAACAAATTCCCATGTATGAAATGTCGATCCCGTAGCGAGTAACCTTGCCGCATTGTACGTGAAGTAGCTATACTGACCCAGTATATTTTGAGTATACCTCGGGTATAAAAGTGACAACCTAATTTGAATTAGTTCCCGTTCATTCAAAGGGGTTTATTTTTGTCGATGCAGAATGCATCTTTTCCCTGCATCCCTTTGACCTATTCTCATTTACTCGGGAAACAATCGAGTCTTTTTAGTATTACAAGATAGATACGGAGTTAAACATGTCTGGGAATACAGGAGAGCGCCCTTTCGCCGACATCATTACTAGTATTCGATACTGGGTCATTCACAGCATTACTATACCCTCCCCGTTTATCGCAGGCTGGCTGTCTGTAAGTACAGGTTTAGCTTACGACGTTTCCGGAAGCCCCCGTCCAAATGAATACTTCTCAGAGAGCCGACAAGAAGTTCCTTTAATAACCGGTCGCTTCGACTCGCTAGAACAAGTTGATGCATTCACGAAATCCTTTTAGGAGAAACCAACGGCTTTAGATAAAACTTATCCGATTTTCACTGTTAGATGGTTGGCCGTCCATGGATTAGCTGTACCTACGGTTTTCTCCTTGGGGTCCATATCAGCTATGCAATTCATTCAGAGATAGTTTTTGGCGAGCCCTAAATATACGACACAACCAAATCCAAATAAACAGAGCGTAGAGCTAAATCGTACAAGCCTTTATCGGGGACTATTGCCGATTTTCGTACTTGCCGTTTCATCTTCTAATTACTTTTTCAATTAGAAACTAGACAGAATTATCTGAAAGACATCAAGATCCCAATTACTTGTGACCGTTCATGTCTAAAGTCGCGGCCGGTTAACAGAGATGAATAAAAAAAACGGGAAGGAGGCGTGGCAGATGACAAATACCACTGGAAGGGTTCCTTCGCGGTTGGTAGGTACTGTAGCCGGTACACTTGTGATAGGTTCGTCGGGCGTATTCTTCTACGGAGCTTATTCGGGGTTAGGGTCATCTCTTCGAGAACAATTGGTGTAAGTGTAAATCGGTGACTAGTTGGCGAATACTTCTTCTTGCCTCAATTGCGGATTAAGCGGGAAAGTTGTACCGAATTGCACAGGCGAAGTTTCCCTTTTTTCTTCTCTTTTTAACTAACTAAGAATAAGGAGAAGAAAAAAATGGTTCGATTCAGTAAAATTCTACTTTTCAAAGTAAAAATAGATTGATTTCAAATTAATTTTATGCGACTCGACGACTGGACGTACTATTTGTCCTTAGTAGTATTAGAACTTTACGTCACAGTACGTCTCGTTTTCGATCGAATGAGCCGATCGATCCCCTCTTAAAAAATTTTATTTTAGATTATTTTGAAAAATTCGTGGGGGTTGAATCCGGTAACACTCATTCTTGGAAGAGTCTTTCCGATTACACCACGTGTTTTTAAACATATTAATACGGTGAGGAAAAAATCCTATTCTAGTCTCTAGCTATGAAAAACTTTAGGTAAAAGACTTCATCAATATTTGATAAGGTTACCTTGCAATTTTTTGGATACCTTATAAGATATTAACAAACCGGAAGGCAGGGTTTTCATTTCCAGTACCTTTCTTCTATCATTTCCAGTGACGGGCAAGTAGTTCATATCAATTTTTGTTTTTAATAAATTCACTTCATTTGCGTCGCTGGATTTCCCGATTACTGAATTGAACCTCTTGGAGTCGAGTTAAGAAGATGAATGGAAGATAAAAATCGCTTGCGCCGGGGAAACCGTTTGGATAACTTCGAGAGTGTTGGTGGTGCCTACCCCACCAACATTCTCGACTCCACCCATGCCTTCAACTCAATTTGTCCCCCAGGTATGACCTTCCATATCTCAGTGACTCTCAAGCCGCCCCCTCTCCCACTTGTTTAAACACACGTGTGCGAACTGGCTTACTGATAGTCCCTTTTAGATATTACGCTGGAACCATCGAGTCACAAAATGAAAAATCAAATTTTATCTACACTTACTAAAACAATCAGTCGAATGATTTAACCCCGAGGGGGGGGTCCTGAGGAAGAGTGTGTAATCAGAAATTCATTTCTGCTAATTGAACTTTTTCAAACTGCTTTTTCTTAAGCACAAGAAAGATCTGTGCTAAAACAACCGACGCGAAGAAAGCTAGGAGACCTTGAACCCGCAAGGGGTCTTGTAGTACGATTTCTACTTCTCCCTGACCAAATCCGCCAACATTGGGGTTATTAGTCAACGGCTGATCCGCTTTGACGAATTCACCTTCCGAAACAATGAGTTCGGGGCCAGGAGGTACAACATCAATCGCTTCACGACCCTCAGATGACTCTTCGATGGTAATATCGTACCCACCCTTTCCCTCTTTTCGAACAATCCTTTTTATCCTTCCCGTCGCTGAAGCGGTATAAACCGTGTTGTTGCTTCTGCTCCCATCCGGGTAAATTTGTCCCCTCCCCCTGTTCCCCCCTACATAAATAGGGTATTTTAAGAAATGCGCCTCTTTATTGGTGCCGGGGTCTGGTGATAAAACTGGGAATACAATTTCGCTGTATAACTTGCCCGGTAATGGACCTACTACAATTATATTTTCTTTGCCAGGTCGATAACTTTGAAACGATAATTTTCCTAATTTATCTTTCACTTCGGTTGGAATGCGATCAAGGGGAGCTAATTCAAATCCTTCGGGTAGAATGAGGACGGCGCCGACATTCAGCCCCCCCTTTTTCCCATTTGCCAGTACTTATTTTATCCACGTGTCGTAAGGAATCTTAACAATTGCCTCAAATACAGTATTGGGAAGAACGGATTGCGGGACCTCGATATCAACGGTTTTCTTGGCTAAATGACAATTGGCACATACAATACGACCTGTGGCTTCACGTGGATTTTCGTAGTTCTGTTGCGCAAGAATCGGATATGCGTTTGATACAGACGGACAGCTTAATTCGCCAAAACTGATCGATGCTGCAAGTGATAAAATCCACCATTCTCTCATCCATTTATTTGTAATTGTTGATTGCATAGGTCGATGATTAGTCTTAAATATTTGTACAGCCGGGCTGTGACGTTGCGTAATCCCGGGAAGTCTATTCTTTTTCCAATTCTTTCCTTACCTACATTCCCTCTATTTTCTCAGTACTGGATAGCAAAAAATAATGAATGGAGAGAGGAGGGGGTCAAATTCAAATGAGGAGCGGGGATAGCTTGCTAACTCTATATTTGGAGAAATGGTTGTCATTCACTCATTGTATGGTAAGTCGCTACAATCGAAGGCGATGTTCGATTCAAATGACGAGAGATCCAATATTTAAACGGCGTATCCAAAATAACTGGAAAAGTTGAGACAAAGCGAGGAATTACATATTTATTGGGAGTCAACCCAAAATGTTCAAAGAGGGACTCTACAAGTATTTCCCAACCATGGGGCGAGTGAAACCCTAGACATAAATCAGTCAGTAGAAGGATGGAAAACGCCTTCATTGTGTCATTCAAGCTATAAAATGACTCTTGAATCCGGGAATTTGAAACCGCAAGTCTCTTTCGCCCCAATATAACGACAAGAAATGAAGTAGCAATGCTAATTGTGTCGGTTGCTAGCTGCAACAATAGCTGAATATTTGGTTCGTCATACATCATAGCTAATCGAGTACTTTCGTCGCGCGCATCCGCGTCAAAATTTTGCAACTGCGTATCTGCCAAATTGCCAATCACATCATCTAACCAGATTAATGCCTCTACTTCTCGGAGCTGTTTTAAAGCCTTTTCTTCTTGAAATGGGTTTATAAATACTTGAATTTGAAGTATGTTCCACCAACCCCTAATCCAGGGTTCCAAAAACCAATTTTTGAGAGCGACTCGAAGCGAGAGGGGGAGTAGGAAAAAGAACCCGACGTATGGAAGGGAAACCGAGGCTTGGTTCTTGGCTAGATCGAAGTCGTTATGTACTAATAGACTTGATTGATTTGTCAATTCCGCCTTGAACCTAGATAAGGTCCGAGTTACAGACCGAGGTACCAAACTAATTGACTCATAAGCTAATGGACGGTGGTGAGAAAGTGCTAATTCGCAATGAAGCGATTCTTCAATCAATTTTTTTTTAGTTCGAAATAAAAAGATTTGTCTGGAACAAAGTTTTCCTCGAAAATAAAAATCATTTGAAGTTGCTTCGATCCAAGCTAATTTTCTATTCATTTTTTCCAGATTATTCAACTTGTAATAAAGAGACCTACTTGCAGAGGCAGAATCGCCTTCGAGTTCATATTCCGATAAACCACTGACTCCTCCTCCCGCATCGCTCGCCTCATTATCCATGTAATAGTTAAAACGAGATTCTGGAGATATCTTTTGGGGAATCGAGGGATCTAAAAGCTTGTGCGGAAGCCTACCTAAGCAATTTTCTATCAGATAGTCGTTTGTATAATGGAGATAGGATCCGCAGCGTTTTGTTGAAAACGACCGAAGGGGCTCTGTCTGAGAAGAAATCCTTGAATACCTTTGGATTCCCAAAAGAAATAGGCTAAATCTGTGTTCCAGAAGACTGCAACATATTACATATCTAGATTTGTTGGAGACTGTAGTTTTGAAAGCAGCTTGGGCCTGTGATGAATCCCCTGGTGGTGAGGAAACTGACTTCAGTTGCGTGAAAAACAGGGAATCAGGCTGTAGATGCTTACTAGCTTCATAAGCTCTATCCGAAGAACGATGTGGGGTATTGAAAAACCACCGAATAATTTTCCGTTTCCAATGACACGATTTCATATATTAATTACCCATCAACCTGGAGAGAAACATTTGTAAAATAGGAGACTCGTCGGAGAGAAATCTTTGTTTCGTAATTAAGCTATCTCCTCTTTTTCTAGAACCTCTCCAAACTTACTTTTTTTCCTCCCCCGGTGCCCCAATGATTTTGTACTACACTACCTCGCAAAAGATCTTTGCAAAAAATCTGTTTAGGTTGAATTTCAAAATCCCTCGATTGATACACGTAGGAAGCGAGCAAGCTCGGCAGCTTTTTCTTCCATATCCTCCAAAGTCGAATTTTCGCCGATTCTAATTAAAGGGATACTTCGTCGACCCCGTACCTTTAGGTATAGAACCCGACTTGGGAAAAAACCTTCTTGACTTTTTAAACCAACTGCTTCAATATCTTCCAGTATGAGTCGAACATGGATACGCCGGTTTTTTCCGGGAAAGCCCCATCGAAAGATGGAAGAAACACCCTCCCGCCTATCAAAATAGTTGTATCCACCTCCCACGTTCCAAAAAACAGTACACCACAGATACAACCCGAGGAACAAGCCGGCGATCCCATAGAAGCACATTACAAGACCTTGTGGAATAAATGCAATCTGTTTGGACGAAAGTCTGGGGATCAAATCTTCGCCGATGCAACTAGAAAAACCCACCAGTAAAAAACCTGTTGCACCGCAAACAAGGATACAGGCCCAACACGAATTTGCAAAAGTACGTGATCCTTTTATGAACTCTACTTGGATCCATTTGGGGCGGGAACTCATCATTATTTCCTCAAATTGCGTAATAAATCGATTTGGATTAATTTTGCCACCGGATTTACTTTTCTTTCTTTCTGTTTTGCAGCTTATTCAATATCCCGCTTTTGTTTCATGGATCTGCATCCGGTGATAAAGGACTGAGTTGCAGCTCAAGCTTGTAGGCAAGCAATTCTCTAGATTAGAAGTGAAATATTTTAGCTTACTAACAAATGATCAATCTATATCTCAATTCTCTAGGAAGTGAGAATGAGACATAGATTGTGACACTATTAACAATAGTATTTGATTACGGGAAAATCAAGCGGGGGTATTGAGGGTCACCCCGATTAGGTTTTGGCTAAAAGTAGATTTTTAATTCAAATCAGGAGTGAAAAACCCGCTAAATTTTAGTTTATTTAAAGAGAGAAAGATATTACAGAATTTCATCCCGTTCTATATACAAGAATAGGGAAGCCATCGCAACTGCTGGAAGCAACAAACCTACTAGCGGTACGAAAATGGAGGGTAGATAAGATGCTGTCATGGTTAAACTGCCTCGCAAGAAAAAGTATTTATACAACAATGTATCTCCGTCCCATTACTCCTTCTAGTACTTAATGATATTCCTTCTGCTCTATAAAGGAAAGGGGCTTTTAATCTGAAGAACTAGTCTAATTAGAATCTTTTGTCTCATAGGATTCTTCGCGGAGAAAAGAAGTACACCGACAGAAAGGGAACATCCCGCGCTTTACTTCTTTATCTTCTTGGCAAAAAGATGAAATGCAGATCTATGAGAAGCAAAACAAATAAAATTCGGAGCAAATTGAAATTTATCTCTTCTTCTCAATTTTTATTGTAAGGAACTGATAAGTAAGGCTCAGAAATTTCACTCAAAACACCCTTCAAAAGATTACGCGGAACGATTGAATCGAGTAGCCCATTATCAAATAAAGACTCAGCTGCTTGAAAACCGTCAGGTATCTTTTGGCGCGATGTTTATTCAATTACCCTTTTACCAGCGAATGCTATATAGGCTTTAGATTCGGCAATAATTATATCTCCCAACATCCCAAAACTGGCGGTAACACCACCCGTAGTTGGATAGGTAGGAACGGATATGTAAAGCAATTTCTTTCGAGCCTGATAAAGTTGCAAAACGGAAGAGATTTTAGCCATTTGCATCAAGCTCAACGTCCCTTCCTGCATACGCGCTCCCCCAGAGGCACAAATCAAAACTAGTGGCAGAAGCCTTTGTGTGGCATATTCAATTAAACGAGTAATTTTCTCACCCACTACAGAGCCCATACTTCCCCCCATGAAATGGAAATCCATAACACCAGGTGCAATAAGTGTTCCATTCAGATATCCTATACCTGTTTGAACAGCATCGGTTAAACCCGTCTTCTCTTGGGAAATAAGGAGACGATTTTCATGAGAATCCTCGTCGGAGAAATTTAAAACGTCTTTTGCGGTCGTATCTTCATCCATGGGAATCCACGTGTTGGGGTCAATTGAAAGTTCGATCCTTTCCATACTACTCATTGAAAGGTGATAACCGCGTTCTTCACAAACACTTTTTTTCTGTCTCGAAAATTTTACATGAAGCATATTTCCACAGTTATCACACCGAGCCCATAATCCCTTGTTTGCATTAACGCTTATTCGTCTATCTCTTTCACTTGAAACGGAGCTTCTCGTAGCTTCTTCGAGAAAAGCCCCAATTAAGCCACCAAATTTTCGCTTATCTTCAAACCAATTTATTACAGACGTAAAAATCTCCTCATTCCTTTATTTAGCTCATGTAACAAACAAATCCCAAATTTATTTATCGAGGTGACAGAGTCTTTGTCCAGTTGAAGCGGGTACTAGCAAATCGTGACCAACTTCAAGTTCATCGGCAAGACAAATTTGAAGAGTGACTAATTATCTACCGAATCAGTCATATTTTAGGTGTTTAATTTCGATTATCCAACGAGGCGGATGAAACAATATATTATATTGCGAAATCATACATCATGAAGTTAGACGAAGTTGAATGACCCAGTAAATCGTTAGGTGTAGCATCAGGCTACTATTTTTCATCTCGTAGTTTTTTGATATGAATTGGTGGGGATTCGAACCCTCGGATTTGCGATTTGAAAACACGCGCTTTCCTTCATTTAGCCACCAATCTTGTTTCGAGGTACCAAGAGTATCGGGAAGAAAAAGTATTTCCCAATACTCCTAGTATCAATATGTATCATAATCGTTTCTAAACAGGTGCCGGAGCAAAGAACTTTGAAAATTCCCACTTATTTACAACGTATCAATTGTATCGAATTCAAATTTGATTGCTTTCCATATTTCGCACGCGGCAGCCAATTCTGGACTCCACTTACTAGCTTCACGGATGATTTCATTACCTTCACGAGCGAGGTCACGTCCTTCATTACGAGCCTGTACACAAGCCTCTAATGCGACTCGGTTAGCCACGGCACCAGGTGCATTTCCCCAAGGGTGGCCCAGTGTTCCCCCGCCGAATTGTAGAACGGCATCGTCCCCGAAAATTTCAGTTAAGGCGGGCATGTGCCACACATGGATACCCCCCGAAGCTACGGGGATTACGCCCGGCATGGATACCCAATCTTGAGTAAAATAGATGCCACGGTTGCGATCCTTTTCAATATAATCGTCACGAAGTAAGTCGACAAATCCCAGGGTGACTTCTCGTTCACCTTCTAATTTGCCCACTACAGTTCCGGCATGGATATGATCCCCACCGGACATGCGTAATGCTTTGGCTAATACACGGAAATGCATACCGTGATTCCGTTGTCTATCAATGACAGCATGCATCGCCCGGTGAATATGAAGAAGTAGTCCATTGTCTCTGCAGTAAAAAGCTAAGCTGGTATTTGCGGTAAACCCTCCCGTTAGGTAGTCATGCATGACGATTGGTGCACCCAATTCTCTGGCGAAAACAGCTCTCTTTAACATTTCTTCACACGTACCTGCAGTGGCATTCAAGTAATGCCCCTTGACTTCGCCCGTTTCAGCCTGAGCTTTGAAAAGGGCTTCCGCTACGAATAAGAATCGATCTCTCCAACGCATAAATGGTTGGGAATTCACGTTTTCATCATCTTTTGTAAAATCAAGTCCACCACGAAGGCATTCATAAACTGCTCTACCATAATTTTTGGCAGACAATCCCAATTTTGGCTTAATTGTACATCCCAGTAGAGGACGTCCATATTTGTTTAGTTTATCCCTTTCCACCTGAATACCGTGGGGGGGTCCGATAAAAGTCTTGGAATAAGCAGGAGGAATTCGTAGGTCTTCCAGACGCAGAGCGCGTAGGGCCTTAAATCCAAAAACATTACCTACAATAGAAGTCAGCATATTGGTGACGGAACCTTCCTCGAATAAATCCAGAGGATAAGCTACATATGCGATATACTGATTTTCTTCCCCAGCGACGGGCTCAATATCGTAGCACCGGCCCTTGTAGCGATCAAGACTCGTAAGTCCGTCTGTCCATACCGTGGTCCATGTACCCGTAGAAGATTCCGCAGCTACTGCAGCTCCAGCTTCCTCAGCCGGTACTCCAGGTTGGGGGGTCATTCGGAAAGCTGCTAAGATATCAGTGTCTTTGGTCTTGTATTCGGGAGTGTAATAGGTCAATCGGTAATCTTTGACACCAGCTTTGAATCCAACACCTGCTTTAGTCTCCGTTTGTGGCGACATGAGTTTGTTCCTCCCTATGACTGAAATAGTAAATCTTGTAATGACGAGATCTGCTCGGCATAGATAGAGTAGTTCGACGTGAGCCGTTAAGTGGGTTTTAGTAATTCAACCTCCACGCGATACTTATACCTTTTGAGAATCCACTTTGGGAATGGAACATTACCATTTTACATCGCATCCCATGCGGGGTGCAACTAATCACCACGGTTTTTCGGATAAACTGCTTAAAAAGGATCACTCCGACCCATTTCAATACATTGACTCGGGAATCCGTTCGTGGTTAGACTGGTCCGTGTATTACGAACTAACTAAGTGTTGGTCCCCCACGTATGAGGATCTGGAAAGGGAAAAGACGCATGACCCAATAACAAAAATTCAATAGATGAAGCGCCAATTTTGTTATTTATCGGAGTCGTGTGAAAAAAAAACTTTTTTCAATTGCCGATCCCTTTCATCGCCTCATTTCATTTATCTATAGCTACATCTGCAAATTGGAGAAGGAGAAGGGGGAGTTCAAGTGAAAATAGAATGGGTGAACTTCTACTATCACCGACCACTCGGCGGTGAAATACCAAATACTTCTATCGATTCAGCAATTAAATAAAGAAAACACACCGAAACAGCTACGAAAACCAGTTCTCTCCTTTTCGAAATTTCTGAATTGGTGGAAAAAAATGTGGGGTACATCACTCAGATCATTGGACCAGTATTGGATGTGGCGTTTTCTCCGGGGGAAATGCCCAATATCTATAACTCACTAGTAGTCAAAGGAAGAAACTCGGCGGGCCAGGAGATTAATGTTACTCGTGAGGTTCAACAATTGTTAGGTAACAATGAAGTAAGAGCCGTAGCCACGAGTGCCACAGATGGTTTAATGAGAGGTATGGGCGCTGTTGATACGGGAGCTCCTCTTAGTGTTCCCGTTGGTGAAACTACTCTCGGCCGAATATTTAATGTCCTCGGTGAACCTGTAGACAATCTGGGTCCGGTTCAGAATAGTACAACATTTCCAATTCACAGATCCGCCCCGGCATTTATTCAATTGGATACCAAGTTATCGATTTTCGAGACGGGGATAAAAGTTGTGGATCTTTTAGCTCCTTATCGCCGAGGTGGGAAAATTGGTTTATTTGGCGGCGCCGGAGTTGGAAAGACAGTTCTTATCATGGAATCGATTAATAATATTGCGAAAGCTCACGGAGGTGTATCTGTATCTGGCGGGGTAGGAGAGCGTACGCGTGAGGGTAATGATCTCTACATGGAAATGAAAGACTCAAAAGTTATTAATGAACAAAATATATCAGAGTCAAAAGTGGCTTTGGTTTATGGTCAGATGAATGAACCGCCGGGAGCTCGTATGAGAGTTGGTCCAACCGCTTCAACAATGGCGGAATATTTCCGAGATATTAACAAACAAGATGTACTCCTATTCATTGACAATATCTTTCGCTTCGTTCAAGCAGGATCGGAGGTCTCAGCATTACTCGGTAGAATGCCTTCCGCTGTGGGTTATCAGCCAACCCTTGGTACAGAAATGGGATCACTGCAGGAAAGAATTACTTCCACCAAGGAGGGGTCAATAACTTCCATTCAAGCTGTTTATGTACCTGCAGATGATTTAACTGACCCAGCCCCTGCTACAACATTTGCACATCTAGATGCTACAACTGTGCTCTCAAGAGGCTTGGCAGCAAAAGGTATTTATCCGGCCGTGGATCCGTTGGATTCGACCTCAACTATGTTACAGCCTTGGATTGTAGGTGAAGAGCATTATGAAACAGCACAGGGGGTTAAGCAGACTTTGCAGCGTTACAAAGAACTTCAAGATATTATAGCTATTCCCGGATTAGACGAGTTATCCGAAGAGGACCGTTTGATAGTAGCTAGAGCTCGAAAAATAGAGCGTTTCTTATCGCAACCTTTTTTTGTGGCGGAAGTTTTCACCGGTTCTGAAGGAAAATATGTTAGTTTACCAGAAACAATTAAGGGATTTCAAATGATTCTTCCCGGAGAGTTGGATAATCTTCCCGAGCAAGCTTCTTATCCAGTTGGCAATATTGACGAAGCCGCGGCAAAGGCTGCGGCTTTACAGGCGGGGGGTCAATGAGAAGTATGGCATTGAGTCTTCGTGTAATGGCCCCTAATCGAATAGTTTGGAATTCTGAAGTCTGGGAAATTATTCTATCTACCAGTAGTGGTCAGATTGGTATACTACCTAACCATGCGCCCCTTCTCACAGCTTTGGATATGGGGGTCTCAAAAATACGTAGTGATGGGCAATGGTCCGCAATGGCATCGATGGGTGGCTTCGCCATGATAGATAATAATCGGGTAACAATATTAGTCAACGAAGCGGAGAGAGCTAGCGAAATTGATCCCGACGAAGCTCAAAAAAGTTTTCAGACGGCTCAGGCCGAGTTAGTTAAAGCAGAAGGCAAGAAAAGAGTAATAGAAGCCAACTTGGCTTTTAAACGAGCTAAAGCCAGATTAGAAGCTTCAACTACCGTTTAGTTCGTTTTTTATAAGCCCGATATTATTGATCGGGCGCGAAAATCCCTAGTACTGCGGTGCCACGCGTGCAACACGTCTTGCGCACAGTGAAACTTATTAGGTACCGATTAAATACCGATTTACTAGTCGCGGTATCTAATAAGTGTTACCTACTATTGGATTCGAACCAATGACTCTCGCCGTATGAAAGCGATACTCTAACCGCTGAGTTAAGTAGGTCGCTGCGACTTTTCCCTACATTAATGCTATGATTCTCATTTATCCGGGTATGTGATTCGCATATCTATCTCTAGATATAGATAGATACAAATTTGTCTAGACACATTCATTATACCTCTAAAAAATGGATGGAAGCAAGTTCACGTTATATCAGCAGAAATTAGTTGGTTTTACACTTCCTCCCCAATTGATTGCTTGACTTGACAGAAGTGAGTTGTTACAGATAAACTTAATTTGTTAAGTTAGCAGTTTTATTAAGGGCTATAGCTCAGCGGTAGAGCGCCTCGTTTACACGTGCGCCGATGTTTTTTTTGGAAGATTCGTCGAAACCCAACGACTCATGCAGAAAGACTTTGTGTGACATATTTCTGTCTTACTTCTCCCTCCCACGAAAGAACAGTAGCATGACAGATAAGTCGACTGCAAATCGATATCAAAAAGTTGATATGGTGGATAATTGGTTTATCCAATGCTAGAAAGGGTTGGACAACGCGAGAGCCCAAACAAAATCTCTTCCTCGTCTCACGAACTTTCGGGTGTAGGAAGTGTTGCGAAGCTAGCTGACAGAGACTATTTTGGATCGCGAGATGGATCTCTACCCAACGGGGGCAAACCTGTGTCAACACGTACGTAGCCAATAATCTTTAAAAGATACTTCGGGATTGCTTAATCCAATTCTTATTCATGTAGTGCCTTTCAACTATCCAAATCAAAGGAATACCTGGAAAAAAAAATTGTTTGGGCACACGGAACCACCTCTTTTCATTTATATTTGAAACAAAAGTTGGTATATCAGCGCTTGTTCGTTTCCAATTGGATTGGGGAGCAGTTGATTAGAGAGCCCGATGCCGCAAAAGCGGCATGTTGGGTTCAGCAAGCAGTTCAAGAACTTTTTTTCCATATTCCGACCTGCATAACCGAGAGTGTCTACGGTTCGAATCCGTATAGCCCTAACTTAACTAACTCTTCTTGAAAAAGAATAAACCAAGAATACAAAATTTTTGTTGTGTCGGGATCTACTCAATCAGTTTGAATTGCCTATTGTCGTCTATTCAAATAGTTAAATTATTCAAACTGATCCATTGAATAAATATCCCCGCCCCCATTGCTAAATAGAAAAAAAAATTTGCTTCAATTCCTTCATGTGGTTAGTAATCAACTGGGTGCGCATGCAATCGACTCGGGGTACTGGGGTATCCCAGTATTTGTCTTAAAAATGGAACCAGGGCTCGTCTTCAATTTAGTAATTATTAGCTTTAGTAGTCAGTCACAGAAGCGGGCTGCAACTTCAATCGACTTCTCTGGAGAGGTTCTAGGTGTTAAACCTGTTGTAGTGTATTGAGGAGGTGATTGTCGAGACGAAAGGAGTGTGTGGATGTTTCTGTTTCACCAATATGATTCTTTCCGGATTTTTTTGTTAGTATCTATATCTATCCCATTTTTGGCTTTTTCGATTCCTGGGTTTATTGCTCCCACTCGGGAGGGTCCGGAGAAATTAGCGAGTTACGAGTCAGGTATTGAACCAAAGGGAGACACTTGGATTCGATTTCAGATACGTCATTACATGTTTGCCTCGGTATTCACGGTCTCTGACGTTGAAACCGTATTTCTCTATCCCTGGGCTATAGCTTTCGGGGAATTGGGCTTATTTGCTTTCATCGAAGTGATTGTTTTCATATTTATACTAGTCGTCGGCTTGATTTATGCATGGCGAAAAGGAGCATCGGAATGGTCTTAACTTCCGAATATTCGGGTGAATTTGAAAGAAGGAAAATCGAATACAAAAGTAAAGACGCTTTCCCCAATTCAGTAGCGCGGTTGCCTCTTCAGCAGGGTGTGTCAGATTCAATTTTTTTAGCTAGTATCAGTGATTTTTCTAACTGGTCCAGATTATCCAGTTTATGGCCACTTCTATATGGCACCAGTTGTTGCTTTATTGAATTTGCTTCCCTAATTGGTTCGCGATTTGATTTTGACCGGTACGGCCTGGTACCTAGATCCAGTCCTCGACAAGCGGACCTAATTGTCACCGCCGGCACCATAACAATGAAAATGGCTCCATCTTTAGTAAGACTATATGAACAAATGCCTGAACCGAAGTATGTAATTGCTATGGGAGCTTGCACCATTACAGGAGGCATGTTTAGTACAGATTCCTACAGTACCGTCCGCGGCGTAGACAAATTAATTCCTGTTGATATTTATTTGCCAGGTTGCCCACCTAAACCTGAAGCAATCACTGATGCCGTGACGAAACTACGCAAGAAAATTGCTCGAGACAATTTTGGGGAACGGTTGTCCTGCCCCACCCGATCGAAATACTCTAGTCTAAGCCACCAACTTTGTTTTGTACCAAGTTCTCATATTGGGAAATACAATCGGGAAATACATAATTGCAGTACAAATTTGGTGCTAACCAATTCTCCAGAAAATTTGGAGAAGTTTACAAATGAGTACGATAATTCAATATCAGCAAATTGAGGATTAGTTCTATTTCTTTTGGGGGATCAGTGAAAATAGAGAGGTATTAACCAATATGAACACCGTTGATAAGGAGAAGTTTAATTTAGAGACACGGGGTCGATTATCTGTCTGGTTAACTAAACACAAGTTTTCACACCGGCCTTTGGGTTACGATTATAGAGGTGTCGAGATTTTGCAGGTCAAGTCGGAAGAGTGGTTGTCTATAGCTGTTGCCCCATATGCTTATGGATTCAATTACCTGCGATCTCAATGTGCTTACGACGCAACACCGGGAGGATCTTTAGTCAGTGTGTATCATTTAACTAAGATGCAAGACCGCTCAGATCAACCCGAGGAGATATGTGCAAAAGTCTTTGTTTCAAGAACAAATCCTCAAATACCTTCGGTTTATTGGGTTCGGAAAAGTGCTGATTTCCAAGAACGTGAATCTTATGACATGTTGGGAATAATTCATCGGGGACATCCGTACCTTAAGCGTATACTAATGCCCGAAAGTTGGATCGGCTGGCCTCTCCGGAAGGATTATGTGGTACCCAATTTCTACGAGTTACAAGATGCCTACTAGATTGTATAAAAACGGGAAAACTTAGTCTCCCCGCTGATCCTCTCATCCGATTTTTGCCAAAGATATTTACCCAGCAGAGCTCAAATGACTCACCCAGTTCTTAAAAATTTTACGTTACCAGTTTCTGCCTAGCTTTTTCCAGACGGATTCTGTTCCTACTACATCGGTAGTAGGTTCAAACAAGTTTTTTTTTTTAACCTATTATTTTATTTCGGTGCAATAATTATTTATTAATTGCCAGGAACCAGATTTGAACTGGTGACACGAGGATTTTCAGTCCTCTGCTCTACCAACTGAGCTATCCCGGCTAACTTATCGAGGGATAAGACTGACTGTTCTGGAAACAACACGGGTTAGATAACTTCGCTTTTGGGTTTTTCTTACCCAATCAAACCTGCAATTTTGTTTCTGCTGGTTTGTCTCGTGCTATTTGTAATACAATAAAAGCCGAGGCAATAACTTAAGATCGATTGAGCCATTCAGGTTATTTGAACTGCCTGAATGGCTCATTTGCCAAGCATTTTCCTAGGATGAAACAAGCGGTTTAAGGTGGTTTCCAAAATTTTATTTTGATTTCCATTATATCAATTGCATTTAATTGGGATGGAATAGTTTAAGTGTCTCGCTGGGGATAGAGGGAGTTGAACCCTCACAGTCGAAACCTACGGATTTTCTTTCTACTGCAACTTGCGTCGCTACTAGATTACTAGTAACTGCGTAGAATGGGGCTCTATCTTCATTCACGAGAAAAATATTAGTTGCTACCAGCTCATTTATTTTTATTGGAAAGTATCCGTCGAAATGTAATGAGATCTTAGAACAGGTGGGGGAAGATGTCGGAGGGAACCAACAGTAATGATATTAGATAGGAGAAGTTAACTTAGCGTCCCATTAATTGGTGAGGCGTAGTATTGGCGTGATTCTGCCGATGAATACTTCCTCTAAACTGCTTGCAATGAGTTCGCTTCCAAAGACTGAAATCCCCTTTTTAAAACTCCATCTAAGCTTCTTCACATAGTTTACTTCATGCGATCAACCATATAGAACAGAAAGGTTGAATATTTGGTTCTTTCAAAGACTAGTCACTAATAGTTCGTTAGAATAACTCCCTTTGAGTCTCTGTACCTATCTCGCTTTATTGAACCGATCAATAGTTTAGAAAATAAAACGAGATTTGGCTCAGGATTGCCTGCTGAATACTCCTAGGTTTCCCTGAATCTGGAAGCTGCCACTGGATACGTCTCCATACCTAGGCTCAATCCGATTGAGTCCGCTGCGTCTACCATTTCGCCATATCCCCACCTTTAGGCCCCAACGAACTGAGAAGAAAAACACCCAGTAACCACTCCCGATATTTTTAAAAGTTGAGTCGTTTTGGTACACTTGTATTTACTAATTTACTTAAGTTCATCCCATTCCATCCACGTAAAAGGCCCTCAAATGCGGGAAAACTAGCATGTATCTACAAATATAGACAGTTTAAGCATTTTTTCTCTTTTGCTTCCGCAACCAACATCGCGCTTATTTTTTTTTTTCAGTTTTGCTTTTCACTTGTTAGAATAGATAATGTGTGTAGTACACATTGTCGATTGAGAGTGACTCGTCTTTCAATTGTTTTTCTTTAAACTATTTAAGTATATATTAACACACTCTTTGAGTGCAATACATCTATCACATGAATACATTTTAGTTTCCCCTCTATAACTTTTATGTAAATACATTTATGTAAATGTATATGCTACAATGTTTTCATTTTGTTTGGTACAAATTTCTGGAGGCACAAGTAGTTAATTTAGTTTCCGTCTGCTCCCACTCCCCCCCCATCTTTCTGTTCAATTGTTTCTTCAATTGTTTTTAATGAATCGAGGCGGATATTTATCAGTTTCTATCGATATGTTATGATTTCCAGAGATATTAGTTTTAATCAATTTCTATTGAATTCAGCGGGGGAGATACATAATATCTTCGAGCTGATCCTCTAATTTTTATTCCATTTAGAAATTTTTTTTATAGAAAAGGAGTTTTTACGTCTCGCTTTCGAGGACCTCGTTTGAAATCGATGCGTCGTCTAAAAAATTTGCCAGGTCTTGCAGGTAAAGATAATGCGTCCAACTTGGGGGAATTTCGAGTTGCTGGCGACCCATCAGCTTCAAAGAAAATTTCTCAATTCTGCGTGCGTTTGGAGGCCAAACAGAGATTACGTCTCAATTATGGATTGACGGAACGCCAATTACTCAAATACGTCCGTATTGCTAGAAAAACTAGGGGTTCGACAGGTCAAGTACCGCTGCAACTGCTTGAGATGCGTCTGGATAATGTCATTTTCCAGTTAGGAATGGTTTCTACAATTCCCGCTGCCCGACAACTGGTTAGTCACAGACATATTTTAGTGAATCATCGTATTGTGGATATACCAAGCTACCGATGTAAACCTAAGGATATTATTACTATTAGAAATCGATCAACTTCCTACAATGCAGTGAAAGGTAAGTTTCTCGAAAGGGACAAAGTACCGGATCACTTGACTCTGTCTATCTCAAAAACGAGCGAGCAAATAGGATTAGTCAATCATATGGCCAACCGGGAATCCGTAAATTTGGATATAAATGAATTGTTAGTTGTTGAGTATCATTCTCGAAAAGCTTAATAGAATAAGTTTTCCTCCGATTTAACCAAATACTTCGGAGATCCTTACTGCGAGAATACCCTCAAAGGACTCAGAACGATAGAAATTAAGAAGGAAATTAGTAAGTAGAAACGCGTAAAAAGCTTTTTCATCTCCCTCTTCAGTCGTTTTAGTAAAGAATGGAATTCCAAAGTTTACCTTTGCTAAGTAAAATTTTCCGATCTCAGAAAAGTTGATTTGGCTAACGATGTCGTTTTCGAGTTCTAGTGATGCGCTATTTCAACGCATTTAAAGTCAAAATGGGGGATGAGCCTTTCTTGTTTCTGATGAAGTAGTCTTTCAACCCTTCTTTTTTAAGTAAACAATTGAAAACTCCTACTCTGAATTTATCTCTTCCAAAATAGCCCTTTAACTAGATTTTGGGGGAAAGACACAGAGATGTTCAGAGGAGTAATAATGTAGATAGGAAGGAGAGGGATTCGAACCCTCGGTAGATAAAAATCTACGTAGCATTTCCGATGCTACGCCTTAAACCACTCGGCCACCCTTCCCGGGGCTGATCAGCAGTAAAACATCCAAATTTATTTTAGGACTTCAGGCGATGAAGTGACAAGTTATTTGCGGGTATCAATTGTCAATAATTACCCTTCGAAATAGCGATGGGACACGAAAAAAGTTTTCGACATAACTTGTCACTCCATCATTTCTCTTTCCCAACCTCTTATTTGAAAGGATTTATTCCTTCTATTCCTTCGCAATCTCAATTAGTCAACTAGTAATAGGTGAAGTGATAAAAGAAAAACAAGGAGTTAATTTAGATTACGCCTAGGTCGCAGAGAAATGATAACTTTATCGATAAAACTTTCACAATTCTAGCAGATATTCTGACACAAATTCTACCTACTACTAAGAGGGAGAGGGAAGCTTCTATATACTACAGGGACGGTGCGATTCGAGAAGGGAGGCGATTTGGTACTATTTCCGATTAGTTAAAAAACTACCACTTCGGTAAGCCCACATTTGGTAAAGGTGTTTTTCGACTGCCGAACAAATCCTTCGGTCGTGTATCCACGATTGATGCAGCCCCGCAAGGTACGGCTCTGGCTTCCCGCGAATCTGGATCTGGCTATCAAGCAAGCAGGAGGTTAAACCTGTTAAGTTAATTTATATGTGATACATGAGAATTTTGGGAATAAGCATGGGGGGGGGGCATACACCACGTAAAGAAATTGGCAATACAAAATCTTCGTCAACCTCTGACTTTGACAAACATTATATGTTTTTGAGAACTCCGGAGTCGCGATAACGATTAATTGCGATTGGGGTAACAAACAGCCATCCCGTTTGTATTTCGGATACCCTGTAAATCATCGGAGATTGCCGGGGTGAATAACCCCCGAGAAGCAAAGCGTTGGGAACGAATAAATCGCCAAAAAGTCTATCGTTGTTACCAATAATTTATTGGCGATGATGCAATCAATCCGGTAGAAAAAAACTATTTGCGAGAAGGATGGTTAGATACCAGTTTCGTGAAACACTAACCCCCGCCTAGTTACAAATTTTGTCAGGAACGAGATTTCTAAATTGCTTTTTCGCAAATTGGGCGGCAGGAGCCGTATGATACGGAAGTTTCATGTGCGGTTTTGAAGCGGGGCTTTTGTACGTAAGCAACCGTAACGGATGTCGGCCCAATCGGAAGGGGAATATGCAGAAGCTTTGCGAAGTTACTACAAAGCCATGCGTTTGGAGATTGATTCCTACGATCGAAGTTACATACCCTATAATGTAGGTCTTATTCATACAAGTAATGGGAAACATGCAAAAGCTTTGGAATACTATTTTCAAGCGCCAGAGCGCAATTCTTTCTTGCCACAAGCTTTTAATAATATGGCTGTGATCCGCCACCACGTGCGACTACCTACGCCTCAGAATTATTTGGTTTATAACTACTCACCCGATAAAAAAAGGCTTCCCCCAAGCATATTTCCGTACGGGAATTGCCGCGAGCTGTGGGATTTAGCCCCCTTCAAAGCAATCCGGGTTTGGAGGAGGTAACTGGCCTAACCGTCCCACGGATAATTGATTAAATAGGAGAATGCAGCGTCGTAAGGATTTATCATTGAAAACCTGGGTCGATACAATGAGATTGGCTCATGAAAAAATTTATGCAATTTGTTTCTGTAGCAGAGACAGTTGAAAAAACACTAAAGTGGCGAGACACGGCGTAGTACCAAATCCCAAAGGAAAAACTTTTTCCAATTTTAAGAGATTCATGTTCAGGTAGGGTAGTTAGTGACGGGGGAGATCAATATTCTCTCCCTAATAACTGTGAGTACGGAAAAGGTTTTATTCGGTACGAATAGAATTGAAAACCTGACTATTTTTGTTTTCCCAAACTTCTGAAGTAGTATTCATACCCCGGTGAGGAAACAATAAGCTAAGCGCGCAGTCGTATGAGCCGTATGGGCTGGGAAACCCCCAAGTTCGGTTCTAAAGGAGGAGGTTGCCCAGAAAAAAAAATCATCCATCCTGGTCGAGGGGAACAGGCCATTCAGCAAGGAGATTTGGAGATTTCGGAAGCTTGGTTTGATCAGGCTGCTGAGTATTGGAGACGGGCAATAGCACTTTCTCCCGACAATTATGCTGAAGCACAGAATCGGCCAAAAATTACGGGACGCTCCTCTCCGTCTCATGGGTGGGAGAGGCAAAACAACAGAACGGAAAACGTATGACAACCTAAGTTAAGAGGTCCAAATAATAAATTTATTTTTTGTCAGACATGGCCCCCCCCCCTTACCGAATAGGCAATTCATATTATAAAGTCCATTAGGCACCTATAAGGTGTGTAATAATACCACCAAAAGCCTACCCCGTATAACCCCTATGTTCAACTTTCAAATTCGGGGGGGGGGATAATAAATTCTTGCATGCTAGTAAGAACCTCAGTTCTTAGAAGTTTTGTCTCTCCTGTTGGTAGGTTGTTGCTATCCCCTGCCCGAAGAGAGGAGATTCCCAATGACTATTCGTTCGCCAGAACCAGAAGTCAAAATTATGGTGGAGAAGGATCCTGTAAAAACCTCTTTTGAGAGATGGGCTCAGCCTGGACATTTCGCAAGAAATTTAGCTAAGGGTCCCAGTACCACTACATGGATTTGGAACCTACACGCCGATGCCCACGATTTCGATAGTCATACCAACGATTTGGAGGATATATCCCGTAAGATATTTAGTGCTCATTTCGGTCAATTAGCTATTATTTTCATTCGGTTGAGCGGTATGTATTTTCATGGAGCCCGTTTTTCCAACTATGAAGCATGGCTGAATGATCCCACCCACGTAAAACCCAGTGCCCAAGTCGTTTGGCCAATAGTGGGTCAGGAAATACTTAATGGAGATGTGGGCGGGGGGTTTCAGGGCGTGCAAATAACGTCCGGATTTTTTCAACTCTGGCGAGCTTCCGGAATAACTAATGAGCTACAGCTTTATTGTACAGCTGTGGGGGCTTTAGTTTTTGCCGGATTGATGTTTTTCGCAGGTTGGTTTCACTATCACAAGGCTGCTCCCAAATTGGCTTGGTTCCAAAATGTTGAATCCATGCTAAATCATCACTTAGCCGGTCTATTGGGATTGGGATCTCTAGGATGGGCGGGACATCAGATACACGTCTCGCTCCCGATTAATCAGCTATTAGACGCAGGTGTCGACCCCGAAGAAATACCCCTTCCCCACGAATTCATACTTAATCGCGATCTTCTCGCTCAGACGTATCCAAGTTTTGCAAAAGGATTAATACCATTTTTCACTTTGAACTGGTCGGAATATTCGGACTTCTTGACTTTCCGCGGTGGATTGAACCCGGTAACGGGAGGTTTGTGGTTGACTGATGCCGCACATCACCATTTGGCCATTGCAGTTCTCTTTTTGGTAGCTGGTCATATGTACAGAACAAATTGGGGTATTGGGCATAGCACGAAAGAAATACTGGAAGCTCATAAAGGACCTTTCACGGGTGAGGGACACAAGGGTATTCACGAGATTTTGACGAGTTCGTGGCACGCTCAATTAGCTATTAATCTCGCCATGCTGGGATCCTTAACAATTATTGTCTCTCATCATATGTATGCCATGCCCCCTTATCCCTACTTAGCCACCGATTATGCCACACAACTTTCTTTGTTTACACACCACATGTGGATAGGGGGGTTTTTGGTAGTTGGAGCAGCTGCACATGCGGCTATATTCGTGGTAAGGGATTATGATCCAACTACTCAATACAACAACTTGTTGGATCGTGTTATTCGTCACCGTGATGCAATAATTTCACATCTCAACTGGGTCTGCATTTTTCTTGGTTTTCATAGCTTCGGCCTGTATATTCACAACGATACCATGAGCGCATTGGGGCGTCCCCAAGATATGTTTTCGGATACTGCCATCCAGCTGCAACCAATATTTGCCCAGTGGGTACAGAATACTCACGCTTTAGCTCCTGAATCGACTGCACCTAACGCGGCGGCAAGCACCAGCTTAGCCTGGGGTGGGAACAACTTGGTAGCAGTAGCCGGCAAGGTGGCCCTAGCCCCGATTCCATTAGGCACTGCAGATTTTTTGGTGCACCACATCCACGCATTTACAATTCATGTGACTGTACTAATATTATTGAAAGGCGTCTTATTCGCACGCAGCTCCCGACTAATACCAGACAAAGCAAATCTCGGGTTTCGCTTTCCCTGCGACGGACCCGGAAGAGGGGGTACCTGCCAGGTATCTGCTTGGGATCATGTCTTCTTGGGGCTGTTTTGGATGTACAACTCCATTTCAGTAGTTATCTTCCACTTCAGTTGGAAAATGCAATCGGATGTATGGGGAAATGTAAGCGAACAGGGAGCAGTGAATCACATCACTGGGGGAAACTTTGCACAAAGTTCAACAACAATCAATGGGTGGTTGCGAGATTTTTTGTGGGCACAGGCTTCTCAAGTCATCCAGTCATATGGTTCTTCATTGTCTGCATATGGGCTTCTATTCTTGGGGGCTCATTTCGTCTGGGCCTTTAGTCTGATGTTTCTATTCAGTGGTCGCGGCTATTGGCAGGAACTTATTGAATCTATAGTTTGGGCTCATAATAAGTTGAAAGTTGCTCCTGTCACCCAACCCAGAGCTTTGAGTATTATACAGGGACGTGCAGTGGGAGTAACTCATTACCTTCTGGGTGGAATCGCCACAACTTGGGCATTCTTCCTGGCGAGAATCATTGCAGTGGGATAATGGCTAGGAGGATTTGAGAAACATTACGGCATCAAGATTTCCAAAGTTCAGCCAGGGTCTATCCCAGGACCCAACTACTCGTCGTATCTGGTTTGGTATAGCCACTGCGCATGATTTCGAAAGTCATGACGATACTACCGAAGAACGTCTTTATCAAAAAATCTTTGCATCTCACTTTGGTCAGTTAGCTATCATCTTTATATGGACCTCTGGGAATTTGTTCCACGTAGCTTGGCAGGGCAACTTTGAAACATGGGTACAGGACCCATTACATGTGAGACCGATCGCCCATGCCATTTGGGATCCCCATTTTGGTCAGCCGGCGGTCGAAGCCTATACCCGAGGGGGGGCTGCCGGTCCGGTCAATATTGCTTATTCCGGCGTATATCAGTGGTGGTACACCATTGGTATGCGCAATAACCAAGACCTTTATACTGGATCCATTTTTCTGCTAGTTATTGCTGCTTCGTTTTTACTAGCTAGCTGGTTACACCTCCAACCCAAATGGAAACCAAGCATTTCTTGGTTCAAAAATGCTGAATCTCGGCTTAATCACCACCTTTCGGGATTATTTGGAGTGAGTTCCTTGGCTTGGACAGGCCACTTGGTTCATGTAGCTATTCCCGAAGCAAGGGGCGGGCATGTGAGATGGAACGACTTATTGACTACCGCCCCGCATCCCCAGGGATTGGGACCATTTTTTTCGGGTCAGTGGAGCGTTTACGCGCAAAATCCCGACTCTAATACTCATTTGTTCAACAGCACTCAAGGGGCAGGAACAGCTATTTCAACTTTTTTGGGGGGATTCCATCCACAAACTCAAAGTTTATGGCTAACTGATATTGCTCATCACCACCTGGCAATAGCCGTCGTGTTTGTAATTGCCGGCCATACGTACAGAACTAACTTTGGTATTGGACACAGTATGAAAGAAATCCTGGATGCCCATATTCCCCCAGGAGGTAGGTTGGGTCGTGGACACAAGGGACTTTATGATACGGTGAATAATTCTCTTCACTTCCAATTGGGACTTGCTTTAGCCGCTTTGGGGGTCATCACTTCCCTTGTTGCACAACATATGTATTCCCTACCCGCTTATGCCTTTATAGCGCAGGATTATACTACTCAAGCTGCACTATATACCCATCACCAATATATTGCCGGGTTTGTCATGGCAGGAGCTTTTGCACATGGAGCCATCTTTTTTATCAGAGATTACGATCCTGCGCAGAATGGAGATAATGTTTTAGCAAGAATGTTAGAACACAAGGAGGCAATAATATCTCACCTGAGTTGGGCTAGTTTATTTTTGGGCTTTCATACGTTAGGTCTTTATGTTCACAATGACGTAATGGTAGCTTTTGGGACTCCAGAAAAACAGATTCTTATCGAACCCGTATTTGCTCAGTGGATCCAATCTGCTCATGGTAAAGCTTTATATAATTTTGACGTGCTTTTATCCTCGGCAGATAGTCCGGCAAGTAATGCCGGTCGGGGTTTGTGGCTACCTGGTTGGTTGGATGCTGTCAATAGTAGCAGTAATTCGCTATTTCTAACGATTGGTCCCGGGGATTTTCTGGTTCACCACGCAATTGCTTTGGGTTTGCACACAACTACACTAATTCTAGTGAAGGGTGCATTAGATGCGCGCGGTTCCAAGTTGATGCCGGATAAAAAAGAATTTGGTTACAGTTTTCCTTGCGATGGACCTGGCCGAGGTGGAACTTGCGACATTTCCGCTTGGGATGCTTTCTACTTAGCTGTTTTCTGGATGCTGAACACTATTGGATGGGTCACCTTCTACTGGCACTGGAAACACATTACTTTGTGGCAAGGCAATGCCGCTCAATTCAACGAATCTTCTACGTATCTAATGGGATGGTTGAGGGATTATTTACGGCTGAATTCCTCGCAGCTTATTAATGGCTATAACCCTTTCGGTATGAACAGTCTATCTGTATGGGCATGGATGTTTTTATTTGGGCATCTCGTGTGGGCTACCGGGTTTATGTTTTTAATTTCGTGGCGCGGCTACTGGCAAGAACTCATCGAAACTCTAGCTTGGGCCCACGAACGAACGCCCCTAGCAAACGTGATACGGTGGAGGGATAAGCCAGTTGCCCTTTCTATCGTTCAAGCACGATTGGTTGGATTAGCTCACTTCTCTGTGGGTTATGTATTTACCTACGCAGCTTTCCTAATAGCGTCTACATCAGGTAAATTTGGTTAATTTTTTTCGTTCGATTACCCTTTGCCTGTTCCCGTGTTGGCTTTAGCCTCAATATCTCTCACGTACGGTAGATCGACTATTTACCTATAAGACTATTAAGACTATTTACTTATAAGCATGACTAGAGTTTCATTTCTCGAAGTTATTGGTAAATAACACTTTCGGCTGCAAGTCCCACCTGTTTTGTAGCAATAAAACAACTCCGCTTACCGACCCGTCAATTATGGCAAAGAAAAGTCTTATTGAGAAGGAGAAGAATAAAAAAGAATTGGTGAGAAAATATGATCTTCTTCGCCAATCTTTAAAACGACAGATCAAAAATAGTTTGCGTATTCAGGAAAAACTAATTATTTCCGAAAGATTGCAATCTCTACCACGTAATAGTGCACCTGTTCGTCTCCGTAACCGGTGCTCCCTAACCGGACGACCCAGATCCAATTATCGAGATTTCGGTTTTTCTAGACACGTACCCCGTGAAATGGCACACACCTGTATTTTGCCTGGAGTATCAAAATCGAGTTGGTAGATAGAAGAAATATCCCCCCCATTCGTATTGCGAATTGAGATACTAAAAAATAATAGATATCTATTACTCTAACTCAAAATACTTCAATTCATTCATTTTTATTATTTATATTCAATGTAATTATTCAGGGAATGTATAATAATTACATTGAAGGCATTAACTGCGCGGGGTAGAGCAGCTTGGTAGCTCGCGAGGCTCATAACCTCGAGGTCACGGGTTCAAATCCCGTCTCCGCAAAGTCAACTGCCAATGATTTACCCAATCTACTTTTAGTTTTTTTCCCTCGAGGGTTGAAAGTAATCAGTTTTTTCTTTCTGTTTTACTGATAGTTTTACCAATGGATCCAGCTAAGTTGGATTTGATCAACGAAGTAAAAATCCCACGTCCATTTCAGTTGAAAAATGAGATTACTCGATGATAGATAAGCCCTTTTAACTCAGCGGTAGAGTAACGCCATGGTAAGGCGTAAGTCGTCGGTTCAAATCTGACAAGGGGCTAATCAAGTACTCCTGCAAAATGTGGGTATACAGTAGTCTCCGGCTAAATAAAAAAGATCGGGTTCATTTTGGTTTTTGCCCCGGGGGAAATAAATAAAATTTCTGCCTCAACTGTTTCCCGCTGTAATTTTTTCTAAAATTACATCGTTACGCAGAAGGAATATTGCGTCATCTCTTACGGCATTGAAAAATTAGTTGGATATAATTTTTCGTACCAGAGACGTTTCGGTTATCCTTACCTTGGGAATCAAATGCAAATACTCTCTATCAATAAATATATCTACATATACGTATCTATATCTAGAGTTAGAAAAATAGATGCGGAAGAAAAGGTAGGGTATGAGTAGTAGTAGTTCTTCTCCGTTCTATGTATTCTAAAAAGAATTCCCAATTACTAGGAAGATTCTCCCGAGTCTCCGACACTCTCGTTTGCCACCTTATCCAAGCAGTCAAAAAATGAATGTACTGCCAAGACTTGAAGTGGAGACGTAACTATTATTTGATGTGGAAATTTCCAATACACTCTCCGTTTCTTTGGAGATAAGCGGCGATATGTTGCTACCCATCTCCACTAGTCGGCAGCAAAAATTTTTTGGAATTTTCTGGAGATTAGTGGAAAAGTATCGAGATATCCCTGAAGTAGAGATAACTATAAAAAAGGGAGTTTCACGTATCCCCATACACAACCTGTGCGAGCTCTTCATACGACGAGATCTAGTCTTTATCTCCTTGTAAATTCTTGGAGACAATTTTTTTTTCTTTCGTTGGGTCGGGTTCGTTGATGTGTTAAAATGTTTAAGAAAGTCCTGGAAGAAAAGGGGGGCTGACCTACTTCTCGAGGAAATATATGACGTAGCAAAAGGGATTTCCTGAAGACAAGCAAGATTAATATATCAAAATGAAAAGTGGAAAGTAAAAATAATTGGGCAAAAATACCGGAGATGAAAAAAAATTCTAATAAAAAAAAAGCAAAAAAGGTCAAAAACCCCCGATGAAAATCTTACGAGTTTACCTCTCGCACGATAAATTCTGGCAAAATGACTTTTACACTGACTATCCCGTGACCTCATATTCGAGAAAGCTTTACCGACTCGTGGAGTGAAGAAGAAGGAATGGGGAACCCAAAAGTGGTTTGAGCAGCTTAGTGGGGGACGGATATGACAATTGCCATTGGAAAATCTTCCAAAGAACCAAAAGATTTATTTGACAGTATGGACGACTGGCTCAGAAGAGATCGTTTTGTATTTGTGGGCTGGTCCGGCTTACTACTTTTTCCCACCGCTTACTTCGCTTTGGGCGGTTGGTTCACGGGTACGACCTTTGTGACTTCGTGGTACACTCACGGATTAGCTAGTTCTTACTTGGAGGGATGCAATTTCTTGACTGCCGCGGTATCTACCCCTGCTAATAGTTTGGCTCACTCTTTGCTTCTGTTGTGGGGTCCCGAAGCGCAGGGGGACTTTACACGTTGGTGCCAATTAGGGGGTTTATGGACTTTCGTTGCTCTTCACGGCTCTTTCGCCTTGATAGGTTTTATGTTACGTCAATTCGAACTGGCTAGGTCAGTGCAACTACGTCCCTACAACGCAATCGCTTTTTCTGCTCCAATTGCGGTTTTTGTTTCCGTATTTTTGATTTATCCTTTAGGACAATCAGGTTGGTTCTTTGCACCCAGTTTCGGTGTAGCGGCTATCTTTCGATTTATTCTGTTTTTTCAAGGTTTTCATAATTGGACTCTGAATCCATTTCATATGATGGGGGTTGCGGGAGTTCTCGGTGCTGCCCTTCTATGTGCCATTCACGGCGCTACGGTCGAAAATACTCTGTTTGAAGATGGTGATGGTGCAAACACTTTTAGGGCGTTCAATCCGACTCAGTCTGAAGAAACTTATTCGATGGTAACTGCAAATCGATTCTGGTCCCAGATATTTGGTGTTGCTTTCTCTAACAAACGATGGTTACACTTCTTCATGTTATTTGTGCCAGTGACAGGTTTATGGATGAGTGCTATCGGGGTGGTTGGTCTCGCCCTAAATTTACGCGCGTATGACTTTGTCTCCCAAGAAATTCGTGCAGCAGAAGATCCTGAGTTTGAGACTTTTTACACAAAAAATATTTTACTAAACGAAGGGATCCGTGCCTGGATGGCGGCTCAGGATCAGCCCCACGAAAATCTTGTATTCCCCGAGGAGGTTTTACCCCGTGGAAACGCTCTTTAATGGAACCCTCTCACTTGGTGGTCGCGATCAAGAAACCACAGGTTTTGCTTGGTGGGCAGGGAATGCCCGGTTGATTAATCTGTCTGGTAAATTGCTCGGCGCCCATGTGGCTCATGCTGGCCTGATTGTCTTTTGGGCTGGAGCTATGAATCTATTTGAAGTAGCTCACTTCGTATCGGAAAAACCTATGTATGAGCAGGGACTAATTCTACTCCCCCACCTGGCTACTCTAGGTTGGGGGGTGGGTCCTGGCGGGGAAGTAACAGATACCTTCCCCTACTTCGTCTCCGGGGTGCTTCATTTGATCTCTTCCGCAGTTTTGGGCTTTGGGGGCATATATCATGCCTTGATTGGCCCCGAAACTCTGGAAGAATCTTTTCCCTTCTTCGGTTACACTTGGAAGGATAAAAATAAAATGACCACAATTCTTGGTATTCATCTAATATTATTAGGTCTCGGCGCCTTTCTCCTAGTTTTTAAAGCACTCTATTTCGGAGGCTTGTATGATACATGGGCACCCGGTGGTGGAGATGTAAGAGAGATTACGAATCTTACTCTAAACCCCAACATTATTTTTGGCTATCTACTGAAATCTCCGTTTGGCGGAGAAGGATGGATAGCAAGTGTAGATAATCTGGAAGATATTATCGGGGGACATGTGTGGCTAGGATCCATCTGTATTTTCGGTGGAATTTGGCACATATTGACAAAACCGTTTGCCTGGGCTCGTCGAGCTTTCGTGTGGTCCGGGGAGGCTTATTTATCCTATAGTTTGGGGGCTCTTTCCATATTTGGTTTCACTGCCTGCTGCTTCGTGTGGTTCAACAACACAGCATATCCCAGTGAATTTTATGGTCCCACCGGTCCAGAAGCTTCTCAGGCTCAAGCTTTTACTTTCCTTGTCAGAGACCAACGTCTCGGCGCCAACATAGGTTCTGCCCAAGGACCTACTGGTTTAGGTAAATACCTGATGCGTTCTCCCACTGGAGAAATTATTTTCGGGGGCGAAACCATGCGCTTCTGGGATCTTCGTGCTCCTTGGTTAGAACCTCTAAGAGGGCCAAACGGTTTAGATCTCGGTAAGTTGAAGAAGGATATCCAACCGTGGCAGGAGCGACGATCCGCGGAATATATGACTCATGCACCCTTGGGCTCTCTAAACTCCGTAGGTGGAGTAGCTACCGAAATCAATGCCGTGAACTACGTATCTCCTCGAAGTTGGTTAGCAACTTCCCACTTTGTTCTAGGATTCTTTTTTTTCGTGGGTCATCTCTGGCACGCAGGTAGGGCTCGTGCAGCCGCAGCCGGATTCGAAAAAGGAATTGACCGCGATACCGAACCCGTTCTTTCCATGACACCCCTTAGTTAAAGTCTAAAAAAGTTGTTTAGATAATTATGGAAAGAAAACATAGATGAAGATTTTCTTACCCGCGAGTAATTGAGTAACTAATGACTGCGCTCCCTCATCTCACGTCGTTGTTTAATTTGCCAGATTTGTATGAAATCTATCTATCCAACTGGATAGATAGATTTCATCTCACCACCTGTCTGGTAATCATTTTTCATGACGTGTGAAGTAAAAAGCTATTCGTTGGTGGCAGCAGCCACCCTTGCTGTTTCTTTTGTCTGATCCAAATCTTAGGAGAGAGAGGGATTCGAACCCTCGATGGCATCTTAGTGCCACGCCAGTTTTCAAGACTGGAGCCTTAAACCGCTCGACCATCTCTCCCAAATAAGCAAATTCTTTATCCGACATTCAGATAAAAGTATAAACCACGTCTCCCAAATGATTGAGTCGGATAGAATTTAATCAGAGAAGTTTTTGACTTCAGAATCTATTTATATAGAAATAGATCTTTTCTCCTCTACCACTACCATGATAGATGCGGACTGAAAATATCATTGCGTAATCGGCATGAATAAACATCTTAGATAGCGGGGTTAAGCTAACTTTTCTACCCGGAAAGTGTTCTACGGGATTTGGAAAATTAATACAATGAAAAAATGTTTGCTCCCTACAAACGAAAACTTTGTGACAGCTTCGTCGGATGGGGATCGGGTGGTACACACAATCAATTCCTTATGCGGAAGGAATCAGAACTATGACTATCGCTTTCCAATTTGCTTTATTTGCATTAATTGCCACTTCATTCCTACTAGTTGTCGGTGTGCCCGTCGCGTTTGCATCTCCTGGGGGATGGTCCGGCAGCAAAAATATCGTTTTTTCGGGGGCCTCATTATGGATTGGATTAGTCTTTTCAGTAGGTATACCCAATTCCTTCATTTCTTAGGAGTCTGCGCTGCTGCTTCGGTTCCTCCTCTCGTAACTTACCGTTACGGGTGGGGACGCCATATGTTATACGAGACAAACTGATTTTTTTCCCGCCAGGGGAAATTGCGAGACGAAACTTATTTCTAGTTGATTTTAGGAGGACAAAGGGGTGAAGTCCTAAAGGTACATTTAGCCCCTCATCTTTTATATGAGAGTATGCTTACTAATTATTTCATTGGAAGTAGACGCATTTTGCTTCGTAAAATGAAGTAACAGATTGTGCGGATATAGTTGAGTGGTAAAATACCTCCTTGCCAAGGAGATAACGCGGGTTCGATTCCCGCTATCCGCCTACTTTGAAGACAACGAAGAGATTCGATTCCAGATAAAAAGACGTATGAAAATGCTTCCTAGAAATTTTCTAGCTTTTTGCAATTCAAAAATTTCGTTCGAAATTTCATAGCACGATAATTGGGTCGCATTGAGGCTGTCGTCTCAACATATGAAATCGTGAAACCTACCCGGTGGTACGGCGGGACGGAAGAAACTACTTGTCAGTGACTCACCTCAGTAGTATACTCATCAGTGATATGTTTTACCTGCTTTCTTGGCAAACGTTTTGGTTCAACGATGGTTTTTTTGCCAGAGAGAAAAAGCATCCTTGGGACGAGGCGATATAGTCAAGTGGTAAGACGGGGGACTGCAAATCCTTAATTCCCCAGTTCGAATCTGGGTGTCGCCTGGATAAAAAAAACAATTTGTGGAATCGAATTCATATACTTCTACTTCTATTCACCAATTTGGGTAGGGTTTTCTGGGGATTGTTTGTTGCGCCGAAATCGGATACAGGTTGAGTTGCTCTACAGTTTGTTATAGTCTGTCACATTCCATGTGTCTCGATGCGTCACGCATGGACAATCCCAGTTAAGTATACCACTACTGGGTCAATCGAAAATAGAATTTGACGACTGTTATAAAATATAACAATCCAACCAGTAACATTTAAAAATGAAACGTGGGTCTCTATACTCGTCAATTCTTGCCACTGGGATAGTATCCTGTAGAAACAGATATCTGATCCTCATTACGTCTCTCGAAGCTTCTCAAAAATTGATCTAAATTCGAAGGTAGTTAATTAGTTACTAGTTAGTTATTGATAAATATTAGGGAGTGAAACGATAGGAATTATAACTATGGACTTAGTTACTATAGCTTGGGCTGCTTTGACGGTAATTTTTACGTTTTCCCTCTCGCTTGTAGTTCGGGGAAGAAGTGGGTTGTGACATGTGGGAAGCGACTAATCGGTTCTTCATTAGTTAGATTCAGGGAATACACTGCGCATAGCATAGAGATACACAAGTATAGATTCTACTATAGAAACCCTTTTGCATAAAAAATTTTTTCTCGTTATGAAACGGGGAGATTAAGCAGAAGTAGACGTATTGTTCAATTCCGGAGGGGAAGCAATTATTTAAATGGTTCGAACGAACCTGAAATCATTGCTTCAAGCCGCTGTTTCAAAAATTGATGTGATGGGATGGTTGTAGCAAGAAACTTAATTTTTCCCTGCTCCGATGTTACCGGAACCCACCTACTCCTTCCTCGCCTTGGTGATTTACTCCACTATTGGTTCAAACTGCAGATATCTTGTTTGGATTTACAACTGCACCCAAAACGAAAAGCTTTTTTGAGTTTATTACTTGAAATGCAGCTAAGTTCATATTCTCGGATACCTCACTCTACTTTGTCTGAGTTGATAATTTCTTCCTAAAGGTATGGAAGTATACTAAATTAAAATTTCAACCCGTCGCTGTCCGTAGGGGGAACCTATTTTTGCAGAAAGCAGGAACGCTTTGGCAAAAATTAAAAATTGATAGATCAAGAACTGATCTATCAATTTTTGGCAATTCTATTCAATAGTAGCGGGCAATATCTTCCAAAAAACTATGAAGAAGTGGAAGAAAGCACCCATTGCAATTATCATAAAAAAACCTAACTAGGAGACTTCGTTGGGTAATAAGGACTTGTCGATGTAATAGTAGCATCTGTATAGCTCCGCAACTTCAGTCAGAATACCAGTTTTTCTTTCATTTTGTGAAGAAGATTTCACCTCTTCCCATCTTTTCTAGTTGCTCTCATATTCCGAGAATTACTGATAAGTTAGTAATCAGATTAGTTGACAACTACTCATTATTTCGAGCGGCTGTTTGAATGTAAAGGATAAGTGGAAAAGCTGTTGGAATTAAGATAAAAAGTGCGGTGGCTACAAACGCTAGAATGTTTACTTCCGTATCGGTAGTTCAAATCATTAATTGGGGAATAGCTTGAGGGGTCCTATTGGAAGGAACTCTCGGATTCCGTTATGAACCATCTATTTCTAGTTAATCGGGTTGACCGAATGGAATTTTATTAGTTAATAAATAAAAAAAGAAAAAAGTGTTGAAGCCCAATTTTCGATATCGATTATGTAGTATATCACACAATTATATCCCGGGAATACCTATTTCTCATTTCGACAAATGGTTTACTTTTGCCGCTTTCGCTTGTAATTAATTTATTAAGTGCTACACTTTCACGTAGGAGAAAAAAGAAAAGATATTGAAAAGTTATTTAAGTGATTAGCTTAATCTGGTGTCTTTAAAACAAATAGTTTTCCAGTCTCTCTAATCCTTATAGATTGACAATTTGAGGTGAATAACTTAAGCTTCTATCGGGTAATCCGGCCCCCATCGTCTAGAGGCCCAGGACACCTCTCTTTCACAGAGGCGACGGGGATTCGAATTCCCCTGGGGGTATTTGAGTTTTGAAAAATTATTTATTTATGCAAATAAGAAATCTATTTTGACCCCCTTGACGAATCTCACGGAAAATGGGCATTAGGTTAATGAAACCTGTTGAAATACATCGATTAATCAAGCGATCATCGCGTATGATGAAACCAAAATTTTTTCGACTTATGGGTCGATGCCCGAGCGGTTAATGGGGACGGACTGTAAATCCGCTGGCGGCGCCTACGCTGGTTCGAATCCAGCTCGACCCAATCAAATACTCAAATCAAGGCTGGGGACGCGAGTTCAAGTAGTAAATGGCACGTTTCAACAGCTAGGTGGTAGGAAAAAGGCAGAGAACTCCGACGTCTTTAATCACAATTTATTGTATCGGGATTGACGGGTCTCGAACCCGCAACTTCCGCCTTGACAGGGCGGTGCTCTAACCAATTGAACTACAATCCCAAGAATTGACTTAACTGGAGTTTACGTATCAATTGTTCCGGAGTCAACGATTCGTGTTGTAATAAAGTTAGCCCTCAAAATTCTTGGGGATATAGCTAGGACAAATTTGTTTCTGACTGAGCTAGGTAAAAATTAGTTAGAAAATTTCAAATCGTAGCAAGTATTCAAATTGATCTATTTTCCAAAGGCGTTGATAATAACTTGCCCCAAGGGGGAGTTCTTCTTAATCTCTACCATTTCTGTTTTGTCAAATAGCTCTTCACACTAGGAATAGAAAAGTTTAAGATTAATAATACCAAAATTATTAGAAAGACTTCCGCCTATTTTGTTCTCCAAGTTTTAGGTTTTCTTGGCAATCAAAATTAATGATGTGATATAATTACGAAATACCTATTTGTTTACCCTTAGATATTTCCCATTTACGCGTCGATCGCTGTTTCACTTACGAATACGTAAGTATTTCTAGCAAATAAATTTGTTACAGAATTGGCGATTTGACTCTAGGTTTGGAAAATCTGGATTTCGTTTAGTTTACCATTTTCCAGCTCATCGAAGAAATGTAATCTTTAATCCTTAGTGCAAAATTTTTTTTTTCGAAGTATGTGGATGAAATTCTCTGCGGCTTGCTGGTTGCCGCCATAAAATTGCAAATATATATCTATTTTTACTTCGACATATATACATTTATATGCATCTCCATACTTTAAAAACACGGAAAAAAAAGATAGTTTCATACCTAGTATTACAAGAAGTTTTTCGGAAGAGAAAAGAAAAAGTGCAGAATTTTGATCTGTAAAATTTTATTTGGAAATAGGTCTAGATGTATCACCTTGTCAGGAGGAAATGAAGGTATGCCCGTATTACCAGAATTTGCACGAATTCAATTTGAAGGGTTTAGTCGTTTTGTTCATAAAAGATTGCTTGAGGAACTCGAAAATTTTCCAAAAATTGAAGATACAGATAAGGAAGTCGAATTCTGATCTATTGGTAATCAGTACCAATTGGCAGAACCTTCAGTCGAAGAAAAAGATGCCGCGTATCAATGTATTACGTATTCCGCCGATCCATATGTACCAGTTTAATTGATTTGCAACGAAAATCGAGTAGTACAGGAGGAAGATGTACGGCTCGGCTCTATTCCTTGGATGAATTCGAGGGGGACATTCGTTATTAACGGAATTGCAAGAGTTTTAGTAAATCAAATATTAAGGAGTCCCGGTATTTACTACAATCGGGAGTCGGACCAGAAAGGACTTCCCGCGTATACTAGCACCGTAATTTCGGATTGGGGAGGGAGATTTAAACCGGAGATGGACAAGAGGGATAAAATATGGGTTCGTATTAGCAAAAAAAGAAAAATATCCATTTTAATTCTATTAGTATCTATGGGGTTAAGCAAAAGAGATATTCTACGAAACGCCCGTTACCCCAAAATTTTTTCAAATATGTCGAAGAAGCAAAAAGAAATTATTGAGTCACCGGAGGATGCCATAGCAGAGCTTTACAAACACCCATACTCCGCCGCAGACGCAAATGTATCATTTTCAGAATTCATATTCAAGGAGTTATAAAAGAGGTTTTTTCAGCATAGATGCGAATTGGGACGAATTGGCCGACGAAATCCGAACATCAAGCTAACTCTTGATGTACCCGAAACAGAGTATTTCTTGCTCCCTCAAGACATATTAGCAGCCGCGGATCACTCGATAGAAATAAGCTACGGAAAAGGCAAACTCGACGATATAGATCACTTGAAAAATCGACGTGTTCGATCCGTAGCAGATTTGCTTCAGGAACAATTGAAACTAGCTCTGAACCGTTTGGAGAATTCGATTCGATAAAATTTATCTAGAGCCGTTAGACGCAAACGCGCAATAACTCCTCGAGGGTTGGTGACGCCCGCGCCAGTTATAGCAGCTTTCAAGGAGTTTTCTGGTTCACACCCCCTCTCGCAATTTTTGGACCAAACAAATCCATTATCAGAAATGGTTCATAAACGAAGATTAAGCTCTGTAGGTCCCGGTGGGTTAACTCGTCGAACCGCCAGTTTTCAAGCTAGAGATATTCATTTTAGTCATTATGGCCGCATCTGCCCAATTGAAACATCGGAAGGCATGAATGCTGGCCTGATTTCCTCACTGGCTATTCAGGCAGGAGTTAGCAATTCGGGCTCTTTGCAAAGCCCTTACCTCAAAATGTCGGATTCATCTGGGGAAGAACAGTTAGTCGATTTATCACCCGCTGAAGATGATTATTACCGAATAGCAACTGAAAATTTGTTACTACCTGACTGGAGAGCTTCGGAGAGGGAACTTATACCAGTTCGATACCAACAGGAATTTCTCAGCGTCCCTTGGGAACAGGTTGATTTCCGAAGCATTCATCCCCTACATCATTTTTCCATTGGAGCTTCGCTCATTCCATTCATTGAGCATAATGATGCAAACCGTGCTTTGATGGGTTCCACCATGCAACGTCAAGCGGTTCCGTTGGTTAAGCCTGAGAGATGCATAGTAGGAACTGGGTTAGAAAGTCAAGTAGCTTCGGATTCGGGAAGTGTAACCATATCCAGACGGGCAGGAAAAATTCGATATATCGATGGTAATAGAATTGAACTATCTCCCATCCATGAGGCAAAAAGCAACGAATCGGATCCGCTTATTAGATGTAATGAATTAAAAATATATGAACGTTCCAACAACAACACCTGTATGCACCAAAAACCCGCGGTTTCGCTAGAAGAACTGTTGAGAAACGGGGAAATTGTGGCGGATGGGGCAGCAACTGCTAGGGGGGAACTGGCCTTGGGCAGAAATATCTTAGTAGCCTACATGCCGTGGGAAGGATACAATTTTGAAGATGCAGTGTTGATTAGTGAACGCCTGATATACGAAGATATTTTCACATCTTTTCATATCGAGAAACATGAGGTTGAAATTTGTGCAACAAATCAAGGACCCGAACGGGTTACCAAGCAAATACCTCAAGTGGATAGTCATGCACTTCGACACCTTGACGATAATGGGCTTGTGGAATTGGGATCTTGGGTAGAAGTCGGAGACGTTTCGGTGGGTAAACTGACGCCCCAAGAGGGGGCAAGTTCATCACGTGTTCCAGAAGGTAGATCATTACAAGCCATTTTTGGTATACAACTGGTTAACGCAAGAGAAAGTTGTCTAAAAGTACCTATTGGTGGAAGAGGTCGAGTCACTGATGTCAGGTGGGTCTACCCCGAAGACGATACCACGAATGATTCGGAAGTAATTCATATTTACATATTGCAAAGACGTAAAATACAAGTGGGTGACAAAATAGCCGGTAGACATGGAAATAAGGGTATTGTGTCAAAAATATTACCCAGACAAGATATGCCCTACCTTCAAGATGGTACGCCGGTCGATATGATACTAAGTCCTTTAGGAGTACCTTCACGAATGAATGTGGGACAGATTTTCGAATGTCTATTGGGATTAGCCGGGGAGTTTCTAGAAACTCATTACCGTATAGTACCCTTCGACGAAAGATATGAACGAGAAGCTTCCAGAAAACTAGTCTTTGCCGAACTTCATGAAGCAGGCGCGAGGACCAATAATCCGTGGTTATTTGAACCCAGCCACCCCGGAAAGAGTCGATTGATCGATGGACGAACGGGTGATCCCTTCGGACAACCTATTACAACCGGGAAAGCCTATATAATGAAACTTATTCATCAGGTTGATGATAAAATTCATGCACGATCGAGTGGGCCCTATGCGCTTGTTACGCAGCAGCCTCTCAAGGGGAAATCAAGACGAGGGGGACAACGAGTTGGGGAAATGGAAGTCTGGGCTTCGGAGGGTTTTGGCGTGTCCTACACGTTGCAAGAAATGCTTACAACTAAATCAGATCATATTCAGGCTCGTTACAAGGTACCTAGTGCAATTATGACTGGAAGACCCGTTCACAAACCCAATACCGTTCCAGAGTCTTTCCGATTGCTAGTTCGAGAGTTACGACGTATGGGCCTAAATTTGGAGCGCAATTTTCTAATTGAAGAAAATTTGGGAAGGGAATTTGAAAACATCTGATATTTTACCGAAATTTCTTTTGTGAAAAATTAATCAAGATTTTATTATGATTCATCGAACTAATTATCAACAACTTCGGATTGGACTGGCTTCTCCCGAACATATTCGCAGTTGGGCCGAGAGGGAGTTACCTAATGGAGATGTCGTTGGGCAAGTCGATTAACCTTACACATCGCATTACAAGACTCATAAACCAGAGAGAAATGGGTCATTTTGCGAAAGGATTTTTGGGCCTATAAGAAGCGGAATCTGTGCTTGTGGAAACTACCGCCCCGTCAGTAGCGAGGAGAAATATTCTAGATTTTGCAAGCATTGCGGAGTCGAGTTTACTGACTCCCGAGTTCGGAGATATCGAATGGGATACGTCAAACTCGCGTGTCCGGTAACCCACGTATGGTTTTTGAAACGAATCCCTAGTTATATTGCAAATCCACTTGCCAAACCTCTTAAGGAATTGGAAAGCCCAGTATATTGCGATGCGTGACTCGACTTTACGTGTCGATCAGCATAGATTTGATAAATCTATCATTCCATATGGGAATTAGAGGCCTCCAACCGACGCGTCCCTCGACCCAAAAGGGGAGTATCGTGCAACTCGGGGGAAAGAAAAATATATTACGTACAAACCGAGGAATCCCCTCCATGGTTATTTTCTAGTAAAGAAAAAAAAATCCACATGGCTTCGTGAAAAAATCTTTGGTTCAGTTGGTAAAAGAGTATTGAAGTGAAGTGCTTTCCAACATGACCCCTCGGGTTCCTTTCCTTGCTGTTAGAAGAGACTTTAGATATGGTTATGGGAAGCTAATCATCGCATATACTTTCCGAATGAATTGCTAGCCATCGAAGTGGAGTGGAAACCCAAAGGGGGGAAATGATCACACTAGGAACAAGGAAAAAATTTCCAACTTATGATGGAGAGGAGGAAAGAAACTACTTTCTTCCCTCCGGAATCATCTGAAATGGGGGAATCAAGACTACTCGAAAAAGATGATTTAGAACTTGAGTAATGAACAACTATTTCATTTCCGATCGGACGAAAGTACTATTGCGCCTCAAAAGCATTTGATTAGCCAGGTTCTAAAGTTGCTAATAGTTATTTGAGCCGGATGAGGGGAAACGCTCGTGTCCGATTCTGGGGGGGGGTCAGCCAACCTATCCCAATCTTTTTCTAGCTAGGCCCGTGGCCGAGAGGCCCACCATATTAAGACTGCGGGGTTTGTTCAATTACGAAGACCGATCCTGGAGAAACATACTTCCCATTTTTCTTTCTACCCGAAATTATGAAACGCTTCAGAGAAACGAAATTGCTACTGGGGGAGACGCAATTAAAAAAGGATTAGCTAGCTTAGATTTGCAAAGTTTTCTGGATCGCGCATATTTAGAGTGGCAGGTGTTAGCGAGACAGAAACCAGTTGGGATTGAATGGGAAGATCGAACAATTCAAAGAAGGAAGGATCTTTTGATTAGACGAATTAAATTAGCCAAGGATTTTTTACGGACGAATCTGAAACCTGAATGGATGGTTTTGGATTTCATACCGGTTCTTCCACCCGAATTGAGACCAATAGTCGAATTGTATGAAGGCGAATTGGTTACTTCTGATCTTAACGAACTTTATAGGAAGATTATTTACCGAAATAATACTCTTCTCGAATTCCTATCGGGCAGTGAATTCACACCAGAAGGATTAATTGTTTGCCAAAAAAGGCTTGTTCAAGAAGCTGTAGATGCTCTTATCGATAGTGGTATACGCGGGCAACCAACGAGGGACATAAATAATAGACCCTACAAGTCATTTTCAGAGGTTATTGAGGGCAAAGAGGGGCGATTTCGCGAGAATTTGCTCGGGAAGCGGGTCGATTATTCAGGTCGTTCTGTGATTGTTGTAGGTCCGTCTCTTTCATTACACCAATGTGGATTACCTCGAGAAATGTCAATTGAACTTTTCCAAGCTTTTGTAATTCGTAACTTGATCGGATGACACCTCGCTTGTAATTTACGAGCTGCTAAGTGCATGATACGAAAGAGGGACCCCGTAATATGGGAAGTTCTTGAGGAAGTTATGCGAGGCCATCCTGTACTGCTGAATCGGGCACCTACTTTGCACAGGTTGGGCATACAGGCGTTTCAGCCCATCTTGATAGAAGGACGCGCCATTCGTCTGCATCCATTGGTTCGTGGGGGGTCTAACGCAGATTTTGACGGGGATCAGATGGCCGTTCATGTACCCTTATCTATCGAAGCTCAAATTGAAGCTCGTCTACTGATGTTTTCACATATCAATTTATTATCCCCCGCCACGGGCGATCCTGTATCTGTGCCTAGTCAGGACATGCTTCTTGGTCTTTATGCACTAACAATTGAAAATAGGCAAGGAATTTATCGAAATAGACATCCCGTTTTTATAGACGGGGCTGACGTATATTCTGATAAAATACCCTATTTTGGTAGTTACTGCGACTTAATCCGAGCCAAGGAATCAAGACAAGTCGAGTTTCCCAGTCTCTTATGGCTTCGTTGGGAAATTGATCTACAAATTATTAGTTCGAAAATCCGTGAATTACCTTTTGAATCTCAATATGAGTCTTTAGGAACTTCTTCTCATATTTACGAAAATTATCAGATTAAAAAATGTAAGGACGAATATATTTCAAGTATGTATGTACTTACAACGGCCGGCCGCATTTTATTCAATCAACAATTGAAGGAAGCGATGCAGGGTGTGTCAAAAAATTCTTCTCCATACACCACCTCGTCTATACCGAGTACGTTGACACTGACTAGGTCTAGTAATAGTAATGAGGAATGAGAAAGCCTTTTCCCAAAGTAAAGTCAATAGGTGAGTAACTATAGTAGTTTAATTCAATTTATAAGTTACTAAGAATAAGAAGATTACTAAATGCTGCGAAATATTATATGTATATATGAAGTTGAGGTCTTCATAATGACGGAGCGAAATGAATTACCTTTCTGCAATAAGACGATGGATAGGGTTGCGATGAAGCGACTCATTGGCAAGTTAGTTGTTTGTTTTGGAATCGCGTCTACGACAAATATTTTGGATCAAGTTAAGGTTTTGGGTTTTAAGCAAGCTACAAAAGCATCTGTCTCACCGGGTATTGACGACCTTTCAGCAGTACCAACCAGAGGTTGGCTTGTACGAGACGCGGAGAAGTAAGGTTACGTCTCGGAGCAGCATTACCGTTGCGGAAGTCTGCATGCCATAGAAAAGTTACGTCAATCGATTGAAGCCTGGTATGCCACAAGTGAATGTTCGAAACGAGAAATGAATCCAAGTTTCAAGATTATCGATCCTTTGAATCCGGTTCACATGATGTCTTTTTCGGGAGCCCGAGGGACTATTTCCCAGGTCCATCAATTGCTTGGCATGAGGGGATTAATGTCGGATCCTCGAGGTCAAGTAATTGACCTACCCATCCGAAGAAATCTGCGCGAAGGCTTATCCCTGACAGAATATATTATTTCTCGCTACGGTGCCCGCAAAGGGGTGGTAGATACCGCCGTGCGAACCTCAGACGCTGGATACCTAACACGTAGACCTGTCGAAGTTGTTCAACATATTGCTGTACGCAAAAAGGATTGTGAAACTACTAGAAGTCTCGCTTTTCCAAATATTGGCAAACAAAAACGAGGATTTATTGGAACGATGTCGCATCAAGGATTGGTTGGACGTGTGTTAGCAGATCATGTCTATTGGGAAGCCAGATGTGTTGCCACCCGTAACCAAGATATCAGTGACGGAGTGGCTAGTAACTTGGTAGCGTCGTTGCAGCCAATACATGTAAGATCTCCTTTGACATGCAGAAGCATTTTCCGGATTTGTCAGTTGTGCTACGGTTGGAGTCTTGCTCATTACGACTTAGTAGAATTGGGTGAAGCCGTTGGTATCATTGCAGGTCAATCAATTGGAGAACCGGGAACTCAATTAACGCCAAGGACTTTTCATACCGGCGGGGTATTTACGGGGGATATTGCAGAGTACGTACGAATTCCATTTAATGGACTTATTAATTCCGACGAAAAATTAGTCCACCCAACGCGTACGAGGCACGGACATCCTGCTTGGATGTGCCAAAACGATCTACCCCTCTTTATCAAGAGTTACGGCGATACACACGACTCTGTCATCCCAGCCCAGAGTCTGCTTATGATTCGAAATGGTCAGTATGTTGAGTCACAACAAATCATTGCAGAAGTACGAGCCAAAGAGTTTCCTCCAAAAGAACGTATTCGAAAACCTATCTATCCAAGTTCAAGGGGAGAATTTTACTGGAGTAAATTTGTTTGGCACGTCCGTGATTCCATCTGCAATACCGCGCATTTCGTACGAGAGGCCAGTCATATATGGATTCTTTCAGGATCTTCTAGCAATTTTGACGGTAACTCTTTTTTCCATAAAGATCAAGATAGAGTCGGTATCGAACTCCACCCTATTGGAAAAAAACGCAGTCACTCAGAAAAGATTATTGAGGCAGAAGCCAGTACCAACAACTGCGTAGGTAGTCAGAAAGGTATTCAAGAATTTGGATCCGATCCAAAATGTTTTTTAATTTGGTCAAAACGACCGAAATCCAACTACATCCTTTCGAATATCGGAGTGGAGCGAGCCGAGCTGGGGAAGTCGGTTTCCTTGTTGTTTGAACGAAGTCGAAAAAATCTCAATGGATTACATTTTGTAAGTAGGGATGTTCAATTAAATAATGTTTTGGATAAGGGTCACATTTTCGCTACTTACAAAAACTTTGAGTATCAAACTACTGTTTCGGGGGTCATGAAGTGTGGCACTATAGGAATTGAACCCGTCAATCGAAAGAGGCTACATTTTGACGGTGAGATGGAGATAAGAAGTTTATGTTCTTGGTATAGTATAGTAAAAATAGGAAATTTTTTTTCGATTCCCGAAAAGGTTTCTCTTACGCACGAATCTCCGTCGTCTATTTTGGTGACAAATAATGCTAGTGTCGAAGAAGGTATGTGGATAACTAGCAATATTACTGCCAAAGCAGGTGGATTGGGAGAGACGTCGGCAGATGCTACTACGATAAAAAATTTACCTGGATATATTTACAATTCGAACAAGCTAGCTAATATACCCCGGCAAGATAATACATTAGTAACGCCGGGCAATATGATTTTTGATGAAATTAAAGTCAAAAATTGGGTTTACCTTCAACCGGTTATATTTCGCGGAAAAAGAAAAACCTCCGTCCTGGTGACACCAGTCGCCGAGTACGACGTATCTAGCGAATCTGTGGCACAAGTAACATCCGGCTTCGACAAACCGAAGACGCAGAGACATGCAAAAGCCGAAACCCTTTCATTCATTTGTTGTAGAAATGATGAAAAAATTGAAGTAATTAACCATACGGCTATTCAATTAGTTCGAAGTCGTTTAATGATTGAGTGGCAGAGATATCTGCACGAAACTCTTCCTGGAAAGAGAAACTATTTATCCCTTATCAGTGTGAAAATAAGCCATTTGCTCAATACTTTTCTTCAGGTAAATTTGATGATGTCTCCCCCCACACGAAGAACAGTCGGGGTCAATCAGCTCTTCCAAGAATCAGCACCTCTCGACAAACCATCTACTGATACGTACAACAGTTGCCTTGAATCAGTCGTCAATTATCAAAGTATTATTCATCTGGCTCCGGAATCGGCTGCATCATTCCTGATTCTATCGCCGCTCAATTTCTCTCGTAATGGTTTATTTGCTGATTCAAGCGAGAGCGGTGATGAAAAAGAAATTAGGGAATACTTCTACAGATCAGAACTGAGGAGAAGTGGTTTCGTCCGTATCAGCGGGAATGAAAAAAATATCTCATTGAATTCTGAATATAAATCTATTTCGGAAGCTTCTGCAAACCCAAATGTTGAAGGGGGAGTGATTAAAACCAAAAGAGCGAGTTACAACTTCGATCAAAAAGAAGCTGAGCAGGTAGGTCTAGTGGGCACTTCGCAGCCTATCTTTTGCTTATCGATTCCTCACCATTTTTCGTTCAAAGCTTTTTCTAGCAAAAAATGTTTTGCTAATTATTCTACAGATAAATTGGGACATGGAAATGTCTATCTGATTGATGAAAACAAATTACTATTCAAATGCCCCAAAAATCCATTTTTCAAGAAAATCTTATTGGACAAACCTATTTATTTACCGCCAAAAGTGTTTAGTCAAGAAATTATGTTAGTCAGTCTGGGACTACCGATCAGTGAGGGGCGTTATCTACATAAAGATAATGTATGTATGAAGTCCGGTCAGGTCATAGCCATTCACCAAAAGTATTTATTAGTCAGAACGGGTAAAACACTTCTGGTGACCCGGGGGGCAAATCCCCACAAGATTTCTGGGGACAGTATCGAGGAGGGAGATACATTAATAACATTGCCCTATGAGAGGTTGAAATCTGGAGACATTACTCAGGGTCTCCCAAAGGTTGAACAGCTCTTGGAGTCCCGTTCCGTTGCTTCGATTCCAGCAGGAATCGAAGATCTTTTTGGTAGGTGGTGCCGAAGTATTACCAAATTAATTGGGAATCCCTGGAGTCACTTGCTAAGTGCTGGCAGAAGTATGGAGCATTGCCAATTAGTTCTAATCGATCAAATTCGAGAAGTTTATGAGTCTCAAGGAGTACAAATATGTGACAAGCATCTAGAAATTATTGTCTGCCAATTGACGTCGAGGGTCGTAGCATCCGAAGATGGGGTAACTAACGTATTTCTTCCCGGCGAACTTGTTGAGTTGTCACAAGCGGAACGTATGAATCGCGTGTTAAAGAGATCGATTTTTTACGAGCCTATTGTATTGGGGATGACGAAGGCTTCTCTTAACACTACTAGTTTTCTGGCGGAAGCGAGTTTTCAAGAAACTACTCGGGTATTGGCTAAAGCCGCTCTTCGCGGCCGAATCGATTGGCTAAAGGGGTTGAAAGAAAATGTTGTTCTTGGCGACGCCGTTCCTGTCGGAACGGGTAGTCCAGAAATTGCTTCTCAATTAAAAGTGAATAAACAGAAAGAGTCTCATTTGGAAAATAGGGGTGGTAAAAACTCAAAATGGGCGACCGGAAGTAGTTTATCCGGTCACCACAAAAAGCAGGATTTCGATGTCAGTTTCGTTAGTCGAAAAGAATTGAGTCGATCTCTTCCTTGTCTCCATCTTAAAATGTGATAGAAATTTCTTTGGTAGTAGAGGAATTTATTGTGCATTCCCAGCCGAGAAATAGATCATTGGATTGTAGTAATTTACTAAATTTAGTTAAAATGAGACGAATTCACATTTCATTTTCATAAATGAGGGGAAGATGCAACAGAAAAATCGGAATATTGACTTAGAAGGAATGATGGCTGCAGGAATTCACTTCGGGCATCAAACTCAGAGATGGAATCCCAAAATGTCTTCTTATATATTTACAGAACGTAGGGGTGTTCATATTCTTGACCTAACTCAGACTGCCCGTCTACTATCTGAAGCGTGTGACTCGGTATTCGATGCAGCAGCGGAGGGGAAGGAGTTCCCGATGGTGGGTACAAAGCATCAAGTAACTGATTTGATAGCATCGGCTGCACTAAGGTCTCAATGCCATTATGTAAATGAGAAATGGTTAGGTGGTATGTTAACAAATTGGGTCACTACAGAAACACGTCTCCGCAGGTTTCAATACTTACAAACTGAAGAAGATAGGGGGGGATTCGATCGACTTCCGAAACAAGAGGCCGCGATTTTGAGGGGATAATTGTATAGATTAAAAAAATGTCTAGGTGGGATTCAATATATGTCAGATTCACCCGATATTGCGACAACTACCGATCAACACGAATAATCTACCGCTATCAGGGAATGCAGTATTCTAGGTATTCCCACAATTTGTATTGTCGACACAGATTGTGATCCGGATCTTGTAGACGTTCCAATTCCCGGTAACGATGATGCTAGATCCTCGATTCGATGGATATTGGATAAACCAGCATTAGCTATTCAGGAGGGTCGTTTGGACATGAAGGTCCCATAGGTAACTTGATGGGCAGAAAGGCTGTTAGCTACACACCAGAACTACCTCGACGACTTACAACGAAGTGGTAAAAGGCAGTTCGGAAGATGAGGCAATTTAGTATATTGTAAAATTTAATGGAAAAACAACTTGCCTTTTCTTTTTTGGAAAATTTATGTAATGAAAAATATTTAAGATAATTTTGCTCTTCATTGGGAGGGGGGGTATTACGCAAATTGAGCAATTGCAATTTGATGAAATTGGTAATCTGCATCAAGTATCGAGTGTAGAAGTAGGTTAACATTTTTATTGGCAAATAGGAAATTTTCAGGTTCATGCGCAGGTTCTTATAACTTCTTGGGTCGTCATCGCTATATTGCTAGCTCTACCCGCCGCGACTACCAGGAATTTGCGATCGATACCAACCGGTACGCAAAATTTTATTGAGTATGTTCTTGAATCTATTCGAGATTCAACCCGGACTCAGATGGGGGAGGAAGAATATCGCCCTTGGGTTCCTTTTATTGGGACGATGTTTCTATTCATTTTCGTTTCCAACTGGTCAGGTGCTTCGTTTCCTTGGCGAGTCATTCAGTTACCTCATGGAGAGCTGGCTGCACCTACGAACGATATTAACACTACTGTTGCACTAGCCTTGCTTACATCAGTAGCACATTTCTATGCGGGTTTGCACAAGAGGGGTTTTAGCTACTCTGGCAAGTATATACAGCCAACTCCGATACTATTACCTATCAATATTTTGGAAGACTTTACTAAACCCCTATCACTTAGTTTCCGATTGTTCGGAAACATTTTGGCTGACGAGTTGGTAGTAGCTGTTCTCGTCTCCTTAGTACCCTTAATCGTTCCCGTACCTACGACGCCTTTGGGATCGTTCACAAGTGCCATACAAGCTTTAATCTCTGCCACCTTAGCTGCAGCTTATATTGGGGAATCCACGGAAGGTCATCATTAATGGGTTGAAATAGAACTCTGATTTAGTTACAAAAAATTCTTTTTGAGTACAATTTAGCGAATTGCTGTAGTGAAAGAAAGCCGTTTATGTGTTATCATGATTTTACAGTACGACACCTGCGCCTCTCTTCTTTCCCTTTCGTCATTTTCAATAGCCCCGAAAGGAGCCGGCCCCCCCCCACCTTCTGCAGACACATACGCACAAATTGAATCGAACCGTCTAAGGTATTAGATGGAAAGAAAAGAAAATTAGGTAGAATAAGAAAAGTGGTGATTCTTGACGCCGAGCCGTAAAATGCTTTACATAAATGTTTTACGGTAGGATAGAGGAGATCTATATTGTTTTTATGTTTCTCATTGGAGCCGGTGATGCTAGATCCCAATTTGCGATACATCAAGTGATAAATTATTGGCTCTTACTGCCATTAGGGTTGGGATAGACGTGGTTTGATAGATAATTGGTATTAATATCCAATACCCAAAATCCTCTGATCCGATTAGAATATTCGTGTCAGTCGGGAAATATCACCTACCTATGTCTAGCTGGAAATGAAGTAGATCCTTTTCTCTTCAAACGTTGCTTTCAGCTGGACATCAACCAAATAGGCGGGTATTGGAGGACACTAACAATTCCGACTAGATCCATATAGAATGAATTATTCATTAAAAAATCTTTGTCAAATAAGATTTCGTTTATACTCGACGGAATAAGCAAAATTGACTTTCACAAATGAAATAGGAGGAGACTAATACGAACCCATTGATTTCTGCCGCTTCCGTTATCGCCGCTGGGTTAGCTGTAGGCCTTGCCTCAATCGGACCCGGTGTCGGCCAAGGCACTGCTGCGGGTCAGGCGGTCGAGGGTATAGCAAGACAGCCAGAAGCGGAAGGTAAGATACGAGGCACTTTATTGTTGAGTTTGGCTTTCATGGAAGCTTTGACAATTTATGGATCAGTTGTAGCTCCAGCCCCGTCATTTGCAAATCCGCCTGTCTAAACCGTTTTTAATAAATAGAAAAAAAAACTGAATTGGATATATTGACCACTTACTCCCCCCTGTTCTGTTTCCAAATCAAATTATTTCCAAGTCAACGGTGAACTGCTAAATTTATTTTCCTTATTTTTGGGGGCTTGGAAAGGGGTAAAGTCACCTCCTCTTTTATTTGGCCAAGTCCTTGCCCCGCTTCTTTCTTTTCCGCTTCCTACCGGGTAAAATTTTTTTCTCTCTTTTTTAATTTGTCAATTTTTACTAGGCCGGACCAGAAGTTGCCCAAATTCGTAAAACCTTTAAGGAGGGAAAGCAATACGAGAAGTATAAGTGAGATCGTCACTCCCTCGAGTTATTGGGCCCCCGCTGGAAGTATTGGCCTAAATACTAATATATTTGAGATAAACCTGATCAACTTAGTCCTGGTACTGGGTATATTGTTTTATTACGGAAAGGGAGTGTGTGCGAGTCGTATACCTAAGTGGGATAATTGATTTGTTCAATTGCACCTAAAAACTAATTGGGCGGGAAGAGGTGCAAAACCCGACGAATTACCTGCAAATAAATGTTATGCAAGAACCAGAGCATTCCGTGCAATCTGTGAAATCCCGATTCTCACCGACTAATTCTCGGGACTTTGTCAATATGGTTAAAGCCAAATGGCTTGAAGTCTTAGCAAATTTTGGGTTTTCTTTACCCCTGTCACATAAATCAAGTCGCAGTCGAAAATGCATAACTCGTTACACGACGCTCGTATCGAGAATGCTTCAACTCTTTTCACCTTTCGGGATAATTTTCTGTAATGGATAGATATTGGAGTTGATTTTTACTGATCTCGCTCAATTTGCTGAATGGACAACCTATTCAAGACGAATACCACTTGGAGGAAACGGCTTCCAAAGAATTTAAATAATTTATTTTGGGAGAGCTACCAATTCTTTACTTTTCATAGTTATTTTCTCCGAACTCATGCGGGGTAAATCCTACCAGTCGAGACGGAAGGAAGGAAGCAGGCCCGCGTAAGATTGCCTGTTAGATTTCCTAACTCAACTCATAGTGAGAGACGGGCAGGAAAGCCGGACGGATTGAAAGATCCATGTCCGGTTTGGGAAGAGATCATTAGTCTTCGAAAATTGAAGATTTGTAATCCACTTTCATTGATCAATTTTTTAGAAAATCGTGAAAGGACAATTTCAAACACAATTCGGGATGCGGAGGAGCGTCATACAGAAGCGACTGAAAAACTTCAGAGGGCTCGTATTCGATTGCAACAAGCAGAAATAAAGGCGGATGAAATTCGTATCAGTGGACTTACGCAAATGGATAAGGAGCGACGAGATCTCGTCGATGCAGCTGACAATGATTTGAAAGGACTTGAAGATAGTAAAAATTATGCAATTCGTTTCGAGAAGCAACGAGCAATTGAGCAAGTTCGGCAGCAAGTTTCTCGACTAGCATCCGAAAGGGCTTTGGAAAGTTTGAACAGTCGTCTAACTAATGAACTGCATCTGCAAATGATTGATTACCATATTGGCTTGTTCAGAGCCATGGCTAACAAATCTGCTTAATTGCAACTTTCAGCCCCCATTTTATCATGAAAAAGGTTTCATTTTTACTTATCTCTCTCGCAGTAATACTTTTCGGCAAAAATGGTAATAAATATCCAACCTGATGAAATTAGCAGCATCATTCGCAAGCAAATTGAAGGGTATGTTCCAAAAATGAAGGTTGTTAACATCGGCACTGTACTTTAAGTGGGAGACGGAATCGCCCGTATTCATGGACTTAACGAAGTAATGGCTGGCGAATTGGTGGAATCCGAAGACGGTACAGTTGGCATTGCTTCGAATCCGGAATCTGATAATGTTGGGGCTGTACCGACGGGCGATGGTTTAACTATACAAGAAGGAGGTTCCGTACGAGCGACGGGGAAAATCGCTCAAATACCAGTTAGTGACTCGTCTTTAGGCCGTGTTGTAAATGCGTTAGCCCAACCTATCGACGGTAAGGGACAAGTCCCAGCTTCTGAGTTCAGATCGATAGAATCTCCCGCTCCGGGGATTATTTCAAGACGCTCCGTTTACGAACCCCTACAAACAGGTCTGATTGCTATCGACTCGATGATTCCTATTGGTCGTGGTCAACGGGAATTAATTATTGGGGATAGACAGACTGGCAAAACGGCAGTAGCTACAGATACAATTCTGAACCAGAAGGGTCAAAATGTTATATGTGTCTATGTAGCTATTGGTCAAAAAGCTTCTTCTGTAGCTCAGGTAGTCGATACCTTTCAGGAGCGTGGCGCCATGGAATACACCATCGTAGTTTCGGAAACTGCAAATTCTCCAGCCACCTTGCAATATCTCGCCCCGTACACAGGAGCAGCTCTAGCCGAATACTTTATGTATCGCAACCAGCATACCCTGATTATATATGATGACCTTTCCAAACAAGCCCAGGCGTACCGACAGATGTCTCTGCTATTGAGAAGACCGCCCGGGCGAGAAGCATATCCGGGAGATGTTTTCCACTTACATTCTCGTCTTTTGGAGAGGGCGGCTAAATTGAGTCCCGAATTAGGCGAAGGCAGTATGACAGCTTTACCCATCGTTGAAACACAAGCGGGAGATGTCTCGGCTTATATCCCCACCAATGTTATTTCTATTACCGATGGATAAACATTTCTATCAGCAGATCTATTTAATGCTGGGATTCGACCGGCAATTAATGTGGGTATTTCTGTATCTAGAGTAGGCTCTGCCGCTCAAATCAAAGCTATGAAACAAGTAGCCGGGAAATTGAAATTGGAATTAGCACAATCTGCAGAATTAGAGGCTTTCGCCCAATTTGCTTCTGACCTTGATAAAACTACTCAAAATCAATTAGCTAGAGGACAGCGATTGCGCGAGCTTCTCAAACAATCTCAGTCAGCCCCATTATCGGTAGAGGAACAAGTAGCTACCATTTACACCGGAGTTAACGGATATTTAGATGTGTCAGATGTTGAACAGGTGAAACGATTCTTGGTTCAGCTGCGCGAGTATGTAACAACTAACAAACCTAGTTTTGGTGAAATTATTCGTTCCACAAAGGTGTTTACGGAACAAGCGGAAGCAATTTTGAAAGAAGCAATTAAGGAGTCAACAGAACTTTTTTTACTCCAAGAGAGATGATTGATTAATTTGCATATTGAACAGTATAGAATCACTTCGATATACCACTCCTCTTCCATGAAGGGCGTATTTATTTCCGACACAAAATTACGTCCAATAGGATTTGAACCTATACCTAAGGTTTAGAAGACCTCTGTCCTATCCATTAGACGATGGACGTCTCTTTTTTTAACCCCCCCCCGCTTCCCAATTCAAGTTTCGTGCACTTATCTTATGTATGAGTGCGCCGAATCGTGAACAGACGAAAGCTTTTGTTTGTTCACGACATAGTTGGCGGATAGAATATTAATTTGACTTGACAGAAGAGGGGCTGCAGTATTACGAGGAGTATTACCGGCATAAGTAATAGCGGGTAGCGGGAATCGAACCCGCATCAGTAGCTTGGAAGGCTAAAGGTTATAGTCGACGCCAACAAAAGGTCATGGCACCGCTAATTCAGAACCGAACTTGGACGTTTCGGCCCATTCGGCTCCTTTATGGAGATAATTTTGGTTTGAAACTAGTTAGGATTTGCCTAATATGTCTACTCAATTAGACGAACCAGCTAAAGAAGAGCTGGGGCGGCGGCTGCTTCCCCTCATTTTCATTTTAACTAAGCCTCATTTTACTTAAGTAAATATGATCATTTCAGTATGAAACATGAGGTTTCCACACTCCACGTATTGCAAAGGACTCTTTTTTCCCAAGCAAGTAGGGGGAAAAAAATAGTTTCGTTTCTAGAAATAGAAAGGAGCTCATAACATCTATGTCGGTTTTGTATGTATCCCGGCCGTATGTCGTATACTAAGGATATACTTCTCAGATGATCCCTTGGGAGGAAATTTAGTGTTACAGATCCTTCCCTTTAATTCGTTCCTTATTTTATTAACTAAAAAGAATCCTTAGGAAAATATGTCCCACCGAGTCGTTGAAGCAGTGGATACTGTTCAACCAAATAATTATTCAACAATCCTGGCAAACCAGGATTGATTTATTTGAACTTTTTTTCTCAGATTTTTCTCTGAGGTTTAGTGACGATGACACAGATATCTTAGACGTCTACCCATAGATTCTTTCTTTTCCTGGGGATATAATTTGACCCATTTAGTTTTTTTTTGGGTACTGAGACAGTTCTGTTTCGTCACCAACTTCTCTAGCTTGCGAAGTAAATGAGTGACAGGATTAATAAATTTTTTCCTAACACCAGAAAAGTAGTAGAAAGACACATATTTACTTCTGCAAAAATAAAGTTTTTTCAGTTGATTCGGTCGAGATCCGGTTTGAACGATCCCTCAACTACAACTACCGAAACCGCTGCGAAACGAATCACACTTTTACCACTAAACTATACCCGCTGAAATGCAATTACATTATACGAGTTATACCAAATAACTGTACATTGTTTGCTAAAACAGATTGTAAATCTCCATATTTTCTTTAGTATAGGAGGAGTACCCCTCCCCCCATATTTTTATGGTACTTCCAAAAATTTTGAATCGTTATACGTGGTAAAGCCTGAAATTGCAGAACAATCTCATAAATTACCTCTTTGGGCAGCTAGTAATGCAATTACTAGCGGTCCTGATGCAACTACCAGCGTCAGGACAGCAAGTTGCGTAATTATTTCCAGATTCATTACCTCTCCTTGTAATTACTTTTTTCATGAATATATCTAAGTGTCAAAAAGTTTTTCCTCTTATTTATGAAGAGATGGATAGAAATACTTTTCGTTTCAACAAATTAGTATTAAACTGATTGTCGGAATCGACTGGGCTGGAATGTTTTGATATGTATGTAACAACCCTGTATGTAGCTACTATGAGTTGAAGTGAAGCTGGTACATTATAAATTAATTAAAATTCTTTTCCTATTCAAAAGAAGAGGGAAGCGGAGGAAAACGACGACATCGACTCCAGACGACAAGGCACTTCTTCTACCACTCCAAATTTTTCTTAGCGTCTTCAAGTAGATTGTGCATTAGCCAGTATTTTTAATCAATTCAGTTTGACTTGGAAAAAATAGAAGTCAAATGTCGAACTTGAATCTGGTTGAGTCGTAAAATGTTGATTCCTTCTAGAAATTTGTATTCGATAGTATATTCCCACAACTCCACTTTTTTAGTATCATTTCATGTTGTACTTAGAAATGGAAAAACAAGAGAAGGGGTCTGACAAAAGAAAAGAAATTGTTTTACTACTTCAAATATCATTTAGAAGTATTTTCAGAGAAAATACAAAATTCAATTTTGATGTGTAATCAAATTTGTCGTCCCTTATTCAGATTCAAATTTTCTTACAAGCGATAATTTACATAGACTTACACTCCAAACTAGTGTTAAAATTGGGTAAGAAAAGAGACACTCCAAGTTTCTTGGAGAGATGGCCGAGAGGTTTAAAGCGTCGGATTGCTAATCCGTTGTACAACTTCTATGTACCGAGGGTTCGAATCCCTCTCTCTCCTTTCCTATTCAATTGGCAAATTGATGTAGTAGCCCATTTCTATCATCGATACAGATAAAGTGAAACACAAATTCCGACTCAATCTCTACGACCGGGGTTTCGTCCGGGATCATTTGATAAAAATCCAAAAACGAACAGCGAAACAAAAAAGATCACTACTGTATAGACAAGTAGTTTAAGGGTAAGCATGACGTAACTCCATGTCTACAATTAAAGTTGAAACGGTAAAATGAGCTAAAATTCTGTATTTAATCGAAATCTTCATTTTATCCATTTCTATCTTTTTCAAGATACAAATATAACTTCTCTTCTTTTCCCAACTGAGTAATAGATGAGTTAATAGTAATACGTTGTTTCGTCTAGCAAATTTGTTACTATTTTGATTCACACCACATATTTTTTTCCTCACTTCATCAAGTGAAATAAAACTCATTGAAATGCTCGATTCAATAATTCATTGATGCCCGTCAACTGGGAATACGACGGGGGAAGGGTGGAGAAACACCATTTGGCACACTACATCACTCCATCAGGATTTATACCTTCGCTATGGATCCCCCATGTGGAAAAATTGAAATAACTTTTTTTGTTTGATTGGCGACAACTAACTGGCCATCTTTCCCCTTCTTTTCTTGGTTTCAACGGCTGCCCTGCTCGTGAGAGCCACCAAAAAAGTATTAGGAATCGAGGTAATCTTGATTCAAGTGATTTCCTAAGATATTATCGAAAACTAACTGCGGCCTGCCAAACAAAAGCTAGCAGGAGAAAGAACACCGGTATTACTGGCATTATGTCTACAATTGGGTCGAAGATTGCATAAGCTTCAGGTAATTTGGCAAAAGAGACGTCGTTGAAGTAAAGAGGATTTTCTAGATAGATGCTGTACAAAACTATCATGTCTATTCTCCAATAATGTAACAAGTGATTTCCCCCGACGTGGTTACACTTTATCCTTCGAATGGTCAACCTGTCGGACATCTACATATCTATGTTCACATACATGTATATGACTACGTATCATTATATATCCTCTCATCCGAATGGGTAGTTATTGATAAATTCAATTTTACGTTGAACCAAATTTTACCCAAATGGACTTTCAATTAGTTTTTCTGCACAATATTGGAGATTCTTATCAATTCCAACTTTTTTTTTAGTCGTTCTTACTTAGAAAGCTGAATTTGTAAGTAAAGAAAAGCGGTTGACGGGAAACCCAAGGTGTGAGATATTTAATGTAACAATCATTTGTGGGGCGTGGCCAAGCGGTAAGGCAGCGGGTTTTGGTCCCGTCACTCGGAGGTTCGAATCCTTCCGTCCCAGATTGAAATAGGAGGAAGTAGGTGCAGAATCCCGGTTCTACAAAACAATAAGTGGCACAATGAAAAGTAGCTCCTCTGATCGATCTTCCAGTTTATATTATGATGATAAGCCACATGTAGCAATAGATTTCTTCGGGGTGCGAAGCAACGAAGTGGTGAAAGTAAACTATGAAATTAGCTCATCGGATGTATGCTGGACCCGCTCACATCGGTACCCTACGGGTAGCCAGTTCCTTTAGAAACGTACATGCTATAATGCATGCCCCTCTGGGAGATGATTACTTCAACGTAATGCGTTCCATGTCGGAAAGGGAAAGAGATTTTACCCCGGTAACTGCTAGTGTAGTGGATCGACACGTCTTAGCACGTGGATCTCGGGATAAGGTTGTAAGTAATATAAGCCGAAAAGATGAGGAATAACGCCCCGACTTAATTGTTTTGACACCTACGTGTACTTCTAGTATATTACAAGAGGATTTGCAAAATTTTGTTGATCGAGCTTCCTTGTATTCCGAGTCTGATGTAATTCTTGCAGATGTTAATCATTACCGAGTCAATGAGCTTCAAGCCTCAGATAAAACCTTAGAACAAATAGTTCGACATTATTTAGATAGAGCTCGCAAAGAAGGCATTTCCAACCGGTCCCTGACAGATGCGCCTTCGGCAAATATTATAGGAATTCCCACACCAGGTTTTCACAATCAACATGACTGTCGCGAGTTGAAACGTCTACTTAGAGAATCGGGAGTTTCAATCAATCAAATAATCCCAGAAGGAGAGTTTCTCAGAAATCTGAAGGATTTACCAAGAGCTTGGTTTAATACAGTCCCTTACAGAGAGATGGGTTTGATGGCAGCAACTTTCTTGGAGAAGGAATATGGAATGCCTCATTTATCGACAACTCCAATAGGTATTTTGAATACAGCTGACTTCATCGTACAGATCGGAAAACTTATAAATTTATGGGCTCCCGTATTATTGAGAAAAACATTTAATTACGATCTATATATCGAAAATCAAACCAAATTTGTTTCTCAAGCAGCTTGGTTTTCCAAATCTATCGATTGCCAAAATTTGGCTGGAAAAGAAGCGGCGGTTTCTGGTGATGCAACCCATGCTGTCTCTATTACAAAGATACTTGTCGGAGAAATGGGAATTCGTGTGAGTTGCTCAGGCACGTATTGCAAGCATGATGCAGAACGGTTTAATGAGCAGGTTCGAGGTTTGTGTGATGAAGTAATAATTACAGAAGATCATACCGAAGTTGGGGATACGATAGCCCGTATCGAGCCCTCTGTCATATTTGGAACTCAAATGGAGCGTCATATCGGCAAACGTATCGACATTCCGTGTGGGGTCATTTCTTCACCAGTTCATATTCAGAATTTTCCTCCAGGATATCGACCCTTTTTGGGTTACGAGGGAACTAATCAAATATCGGATTTAATATACAACTCATTCAATCTGGGTATGGAAGATCACTCATCAGACGTTTTTGGAGGACACGACACCAAGGGGATAAGCACCAAATCCTTATCGACAGATAAAAAAAATATTGATTGGGCCCCTGAAGCTGAGTCGGAACCAAAAAGAATTCCCGGCTTCGTGAGGGGAAAAATCAAGAGAAATACCGAGTTTTTCGCAAAACAAAACAATATTTCGGAGATTACAGTTGATGTGACGTATGCGGCTAAAGAAAGATCAAGTCCCTAGTTTAATTTAACAAACTAGTTAGCTAATTCTTTGAAAAAGTTTCAGGCCATTTAACTCTATTTCATTTCCGAAATGTGCTGAAAAGTTGACACGAGATTTTGACGATATTGAATCAGAAGATATTTAACAATAAAAAATTCTAGGTTCTTAAACGTTATGGTAAAATTACGCTTGAAACGATATGGTAGGAAGCAACGGGTGACTCGAGTACCAAAATCGTTTTTGTGGAATTCAATAACCGCCAGTTCTTTCTGAAAAGCGAGACGTTCTCACTTCAACATTTATTAAAACTTATTACTTAATGGAACTTGAAAGATACAAATCTATTTCAGTTTATCTATATATTTAGAGAGAAGGGGTATCTATGGTTATCTCGGCAAAATAGAACAGGAAAGCTCCGTCAGGCTACCACTCCTCTTTGCTTTATTCGAAGTGGAATAAAAAAAAATGTTCCCACTGAAAGGTGAAAACTAAATTGTTTTGAGACTGATTCAGCAGCACTAGCGTTAAATCAGTCAATTACCTAGTCCTAATCGAGTTTCATTGTGGAGAGAAGTTTTATTCAACGTTTAGGGGTCAATGAAGATAGGTTCTGTTGCTACCGACTCTCAAATTTAAAATCCCTGGGGTTAAGCCTAAACCTGAGGATTAACAAAATCGATCTATAAACGAGGGTATGTCGAATATCTACCCGAACCCACGAGTGGGTAAGGAGACGGAGGCGGGGGAGTAGGGATTTCAACCCCCTCCCTACTCCGTAGGAATTCTTTTCCACGGGGCGGTAATTCGTAAAAAGATAACTCAACAAAGAAGATAGTTTCCGCGTCGGATGCTATGACTGAAAAGTAGTTTTTCTTCCAAATTGTTTTCCCTCTTGGGGGTAAGGGAGAAAATTATTATTCCGCTCAACCCGAGTTATGCTTCAAGCCGCACGAACTGAAACTTTCCCGTGCGGTTTTGCGGGGGGGTTTGTCTTGCATGCACCTATCTCGATAAATGACTTACCGCATAGTTGCAATTGACGCTCGATCCCGACGAGAAGGGAAGGTCACTAGAAAGGTTGGGTTTTACAATCCCCGTAAGGAGGAAACCCAGCTAGATATTTTTGCTATTACTGCTTTATGTGAAAGCGGAGCTAAATTAACAGAAACTGTTCGCGATATTTTAAGACGGGAAAATTTAAAAATTACTTGAACGAGTCAGAAACAAATTCCGGAAGTAGAAGTTGGAATTTGAGACGATCTAATAATTGAGGAGAATCTAACGGGCTTAGTTTACAGATATTTCCAGATATTTTTGTATTATCCTTCTCTTTTCTTCGTTCTATACCTTTACGTTTTATTTGTCATTCCGTTTAGAAGCAGAGTGTTTAGGAAAGACTATTGGTTTTCTATCAAAACCTATTTAGAAACAAGCGATGTTGGGGAAATTTTCAAGAATGCGATGAAAAAGTGGAGCGGGGGAGGTTAAAAGAAAAAATAGTTAGTTTCATTGAATGGCACAATTAATCTTAAAACAATTAGTTTCTCGGAATTCAAATTGGATTCGGAAGTTTGCAGATGTGTTCATATCTAATGATGGGTATTAATTGCCACTATTCTTTTTTGGAAAAGGCTGCTTGGCAAATTGACAATTTGCCGGGAAATATTTCTTTCAAAATAAAATTTTGAAAAAAGTCTCTCATACGAGAGCCAGATTAGTAAGTATCTCCCGATGCGGGAGATACTTGCTTGCCAATCCTATCTTCCATTTTGCGAAAGACTCATTTATTTCATTTTCAAAAAAAAAATTGATACTACCAAATGACCCCAGTTTAAAAAAAAAAGAAGTTTCAATCCACGAATGACTTGTATGTAGACAGAACTGCCAATACCTCAGATTTTCCGGAAAAATTTATGTATCAAACATACCAATGCTTGTTTGGGAGTTATCGCGATGAAATCCACTTACGGATCTTTTGCCAAATCTGGTACGTTACAAAAAAATGAGAAACTTAAAAAAAAAAAAGCTTGTCTCTTACATCCTTTTCCTCTTTTGTTTGAGGAAAATTTTTATTTGATGGAGGGCAAACGGCGATCACATGGGCCAAACATCAAGTTGGTTTCTGAAGCATGGAGTACAGTGGCAGTCAAACGTTTAATTTGTAGCACGCGTGACCATAATTATTCAAAAATTTTTAATTCAGGATTTGTTCGAAACTAAACTAATGAATTAAACGCAGATTTATATTTTCACCCATATAGAAAAATAATATGTTTAACTTTAGGCATATTTTTTTTCCCTCGAATGGACGATAAGACAAGTAATAGTTTGAAAATGTCACAGTCTATTCATTCGATATTTCTATTTCTGGAAGATAGATTTCCGAAATCTAATCATGTTTTAGAAATGGACCTACCACAAAAATTTCACTTGGAGACTCTAATTCGATTGTTTCGACGACAAATTAAAGATGTCTCATTTCCGCATTTGCTGAGGATAGTCTTTTATAAAGACATAATTTTTCGTGGAAAAACTATTCATTCCCCTAAGGAAGGGCAAAAGGGAAGTATTGCCATTACATTTCAAAATTTTTATAGCTTCGAGGTCGATTCACTTTTTCTGATTCCATGGAAACAAGTATGTAAGTCACGAGTCAATTATTTCCCATCGATTGATCGTTCCAACATTACTCGGAAAGATAGACATGTTTCTGCATATGAATTGAAATTGGACACTGCAGGCATCGATTCCCACTTCATTCGAAATTCGTCCATTCACTATGGAAGATATAGAAACAAATTTATTATAGTCTTTGAGGGAACTCGTTATTTCGCAAAGAAATGGCTTTACTACTTTTCGATACTTATAAATCATCATTTACATTACCGAACGGAATTTGCCGAACCACGTGTAAAATTCTTATCAACCAGCTGTGTCTTATTCTTGGGTTACACGTCGATTGCGCGATTAGTGTCAAAAAACGTCCGTATTGAAGCCACGGCGAGCTCGTACATTAGTATTTTGGGTGTAAAAAAATTTCATCCCAAGGTTCCAAATTTAATAATAACTAAGATTTTGGCAAAACAGAAATTTTGCGACATGAATGGACACCCGGCTATTAAAGCAGCCTGGGCTGCTTTAACGGATGATAAAATTGTGGATGGATATGTACAATTTTGGCAAGTATTTTCCCTGTATTACGGCGCTTCAATGAATCAGGATAGATTGCGTAGGTTGAAATATATATTACAGATTTCGTGCGACAGTACGTTAGCCAGTAAACACAGGAGTACAATACGTCTCCTGCAACGTAAATTCAATTTGGAGACACTAAATCAATTTTTTGTGTATAGTAAATCTGAACTTTCAAATAATCGGAGGGTTTGGCGTTTAACTTTGATCCGGTTTGTCTTAATGCAAATTCCTGTATTCAAAATATAGCTTCAAGAAAATTAGGGGCTTCCCTGGCAATTTTCTGTGAATTCAGCTTTTTTCAAAATTCCTATTAAATTGATTTAGCGGTTAGGTTTTTGTTTTCTACCTTGCCAATGCTGTTTACGCAGTTTTATAGATATGGAAGTATTTAACTTGCTAATCACTTTTTAAAGAGTTTGACATGAAATAACTCAACCTCAAACATTACTCCGATTTATATCATGAATGATATCAATTTTCTTTTACCAAAATTAATTTTCACTCCTGCCAATTTGCCAATTTTACCAGAAATTCTTTTGATTCTAAGTTTAATTGGAATAATTGTAATCGACTTATTAAACAAGGGGAAAAATACAATTTTGCTTTACAAAATTTCTCTGGTGACCTTGTTTGTCAGTGCGGTTGTTTTATTATGTCAGTGGGAATTTTCTATCGTTTCTGAACGTTCTCACACCAGCGATTTCAGCAATATATTTAGATTTTTTTTACTCATTTGCTCGTTGTTATCTGTCTCTTCATCGGTTGATTACATACTTTGTTCAAAGGTGGCTTTGGCCGAATTTTTATTGTTTAAGTTGACTGCATGTTTGGGGGGGATGGTACTCAGCTGTGCAAATGATTTGGTAACTATTTATGTGTCCCTGGAATTCCTAGCCTTATCTTCCTGCTTTTTATCCGGATATACTAAACGGGATATGAGATCGAATGAGGCAAGTACGAAATTTCTATCGATGAGTGGAGCGAGTTCATCCCTTTTACTATATGGTTTTTCTCTGTTGTATGGACCTTCTGGTGGGCAGCTTGAGCTTAATAAAATAGTTGACAAAATTTTACTCAATCAGTATGTTTCTGTAATTTATATTTCTACTGCGTTTATTACAGCCGGAACCGCTTTCAAATTGTCCCTCTTTCCATTTCATCAATGGACTCCTGATGTATATGAAGGAGCGTGATTCGTTGGGAGTCGAAAAATGATGTATTCGTTGCAGGGAATTAAGCAACATTAAACGCAAAATTTTATTTCCATTACATCCTGTGGGCACGCGGGGACATATATCAATTCCCTCAAACCCGGTTGTTTTATCAATAAATGGCTCTTGCTGTATTACAAATTCCAATGAATTTCATGACAAATCTCGTACGAGCAAAACAGAGCAGAATTGCATATTTTACTTTGGCACATTAGCGTCTTACTTACTTTATATTTTTTTGTCTTTCTTTCAGAAAGTTTTCTTTAGCGAAGTTTGTTAATCAGGGGTAGATTTGTTTGAAAGACATATCGAATTGGGAATCCAATTTATTTCCACATATTTTTCTATGATTCCTGACGTAGGGAGAAGCCACAGAATTTATCAGAAGCTTATTTACGAAAAGCGAGAAGCATATTCGATTTATAAATTCTCCCTAAGATACTACTTGTGCCTAT